TCCTCTTTGTTGTAAAATGGTTGACACTTCCTTAATCTTTGATTAAAATATTTTACAGTTAAGAATCTAAATAAATGTCACTTTAAAAATTTGAAACTACTATCAAAAAATAAACCCATCATGGGAAAACATATACAGTTTCGACAACTAAACTTAAAAAAGTTGTCTTATACTTATAATTGTAATGAAGCGATTACAATTGTTAAAGAAAAAAAAGTTTTAACAAATACAAATAATTTTATATCACTTATACTTACTTTTGATATGGCTGTTGACGAAAATAAACAAAATATAGATAGCCAAGAAATACAATCTACAACTAACGATGATGATCTACTTTATACCGTTGCCGGTAAACTAGTAGTTACAGCGTCTGATGTTGCTGAGGTTGTAGCACTATGGACAGGTTTGCCAGCAACAAATTTGACGCGTGATCAAGCAGAACGTTTTCTTCATCTTGAGCAAGATTTAGGTAATCATATTATTGGTCAAGAACGTGCTTTAGCTGTTGTTGCTAAATCTTTACGTCGTTATGCTGCAGGATTAAGAAACCCTAAAAGGCCTATTGGAAGTTTTTTACTTTGTGGTCCCACAGGTGTAGGAAAGACTGAGTTAACCAAACAATTAGCTGAAAACTTATTTGGTTCTCAAAAAGCTTTAATACGTTTAGATATGTCCGAGTACATGGAAAAACATACAGTTGCGCGTCTAATTGGATCTCCTCCTGGTTATGTTGGATTTGAAGAAGGTGGGCAACTTACTGATGCAGTTCGAAGTCGACCTTATTGTATTGTTCTTTTTGATGAAATTGAAAAAGCACATCCAGATGTTTACAACGTATTATTACAAATATTAGATGATGGTATTCTATCGGACTCAACTGGTAGAACAGTTTCGTTTCAAAATACCTTAATCATGCTAACTTCAAATTTAGGATCACAAACAATTTTAGAATTTTGTGCACAAAAACCAACTCGAACACCAGATGAAGAGTCTATGCTTAAAAAGCTAGTAACACAAACCTTGGGTTCAAAATTCAGACCTGAATTTTTAAATCGTTTAGATGATGTCGTAATTTTTCATCCGTTATCACGAGATCATATAAGTGCAATAGCATTTTTATTACTAGATGAAGTTGATGAACGACTTGCTCGAAAAGGATTCCATCTTTTAGTTACAAGCCGATTATTAACCACAATTCGTCAAGAAGGTTTTAACTCTATGTACGGTGCAAGACCGTTACGTCGTGCTATAAGCAAATGGGTTGAAGATCCTATTGCTGAAAAACTATTACACATAGAAGATGAAATCGAATTTGGTAGTAGTCTTCTTGTAGATGTAGAAGGAAATGACCCTGGTATTCCGCAAGTTTTGGTGTTACCACCTGGTTTGCGAGAAGAGATTCAAACTCGTAATAAAAGCGGGATAGTAACTTCAAAACAATCTCTAACGGCAGTTACAAATAAATAATTATCTTTCTTGGTTTTCCCTGGGGTATTTTCCCCCTTTAAAATGATTGCTATGATCAAACCTCGTTTTGTCCTTTCTATTTTGCTTACTCTTTTACCAGCACTACCTTCTGTTGCTATCGAATTAGACGAAGCAACACGTACTGTTCGTTCAGATGTAAAAGGTACACAAATAACATTAACACCAGAACAAGTAAAAAGAGGTAAACGTCTCTTTAACTCATCTTGTGGTGTTTGTCATGTTGGTGGTTTAACAAAAACAAACCCAAATGTTGGTTTAGACCCTGAGTCACTTAGTCTTGCTACTCCTCCACGTGATAATGTTGAATCATTGGTAAATTATATGAAAAATCCCACAACTTACGATGGTTTAGAATCAATTGCAGAGATTCATCCAAGTATTAAAAGTGCTGACATTTTTCCAAAAATGAGATCACTTAGCGAAGAAGATCTTGAAGCTATTGCAGGTCATATTTTAATCCAACCCAAAGTTGTTTCAGAAAAATGGGGTGGTGGTAAAATTTATTATTAATGTTTTTTGTTAATTTTTCAGGAGAGATCATGAAATCATTTACTTTAAGAATCCTTTCTCTTAGTCTTTGTCTTCCTTTTTTAATGTCAACTGTTTCGGTTGCTGCAGACATTGAGAATGGTGAGCGTATATTTAGTGCAAACTGTTCAGCATGCCATGCTGGAGGTAATAATGTTATTATTCCAGAAAAAACTTTAAAAAAAGATGCTTTAGAAGCTAATGGAATGAACAGTGTAGACAAAATTACTTATCAAGTTACAAATGGTAAGAATGCTATGCCTGCTTTTGGTGGTAGATTAGACGATAGCGATATTGAAGATGTTGCAAATTACGTATTATCACAATCAGAAAAGGGTTGGGACTAAATTAATTTAACGCAAAATTTAAAATAAGTACAAAAGGTTAAATACGAAAATTCCTTCCCCTTCTGGGATCGTGAGGGAGTATTTCATTGCTTGTGAAACTTGATTTTATAGTTTCACATTTTTAACCATTTTCTTTTGATTTTATTCACAAACGAACATGAGTACAACTCGAAAGTCCACAATTGTGGATTTCAATCCCGTAGAAACAAGCTTTGAGAAGTGGGCCAAACCTGGTCAATTCTCTCGAACGCTAGCAAAAGGACCAAAAACAACAACTTGGATTTGGAATCTTCACGCTGACGCTCATGACTTTGATATTCAAACAAATTCATTACAAGAGGTATCAAGGAAAATTTTTAGTGCCCACTTTGGACAACTAGCTGTAATATTCCTTTGGTTAAGTGGTATGCACTTCCATGGTGCATACTTTTCTAATTACTCGGCATGGTTAACTAATCCAACATCAACTAAACCTAGTGCTCAAATTGTATGGCCTATTGTAGGACAAGAAGTACTAAATGCAGATGTTGGTGGAAATTTCCAAGGTATTCAAATTACTTCTGGATTCTTCCAACTATGGCGTGCTGAAGGTATTACTAGTGAAGTTGAACTTTATTGGACAGCTATAGGTGGTTTAGTAGCATCATTTTTAATGTTGTTCGCAGGTTGGTTTCATTATCATAAGGCTGCGCCTAAGCTTGAATGGTTCCAAAATGTTGAATCTATGTTAAATCATCATTTAGCTGGTTTATTAGGTTTAGGTTCATTATCTTGGGCAGGGCATCAAATTCATGTGGCATTACCTATAAACAAATTACTTGATTTAGGTGTAAGTCCTGAAGAAATCCCTTTACCATATGAATTTATCCTAAATCGTGATCTAATTGCTCAGTTATATCCAAGTTTCAATAAAGGTTTAACACCTTTCTTTACTTTAAATTGGGGTGAATACTCAGATTTTCTTACGTTTAAAGGTGGATTAAACCCTGTTACTGGTGGATTATGGTTAACAGATACAGCACATCACCATTTAGCTATTGCAGTATTATTTATTGTTGCTGGGCACATGTATAAAACTAATTGGTTTTTAGGCCATAGTATAAAAACTATCCTTGAAGCTCATAAAGGCCCATTTACTGGTGAAGGTCATAAAGGTTTATACGAAATCTTAACAACATCTTGGCATGCACAATTAGCTATTAACTTAGCATTATTTGGGTCATTAAGTATTATTGTTGCTCACCACATGTATGCAATGCCACCATATCCTTATATTGCAATTGACTATCCAACACAACTTTCGTTATTTACTCATCATGTGTGGATTGGTGGTTTTTGCATTGTTGGCGGTGCAGCTCACGGTGCAATCTTTTTTGTTAGAGATTATAACGCCGCGAATAACTACAATAACTTAGTAGATCGTGTAATTCGTCATAGAGATGCAATTATTTCACATTTAAACTGGGTATGTATATTTTTAGGTTGTCATTCATTTGGACTATATGTACATAATGACACAATGCGTGCATTAGGTAGATCACAAGATTTATTTTCAGATAATGCAATTGCATTGAAACCTATTTTTGCACAATTTATTCAGAACTTACATACTTTAGCTCCTGGTAGCACTGCTCCAAATGCATTAACTACTGTAAGTTATGCTTTTGGTGGAGATGTTATTAGTGTTGGATCTAAAATTGCTATGATGCCTATTAGTTTAGGGACAGCTGATTTCTTAGTCCATCACATCCATGCATTTACAATTCATGTAACTGTTTTAATTTTATTAAAAGGTGTTCTTTATTCAAGAAACTCTCGTTTAATCCCAGATAAGGCAAATTTAGGATTTAGATTTCCTTGTGACGGACCAGGACGTGGAGGTACATGTCAAGTTTCTGCATGGGACCATGTGTTCCTTGGCTTATTCTGGATGTATAACTCAATTTCAATAGTAATTTTCCATTTTAGTTGGAAAATGCAATCTGATGTTTGGGGTACAGTATCTCCTACAGGAGCAGTATCACATATCACTGGTGGAAACTTTGCACAAAGTTCTATTACAATCAACGGTTGGCTTAGAGATTTCTTATGGTCACAAGCAGCACAAGTGGTACAATCTTATGGATCATCACTTTCTGCATATGGTTTAATATTCTTAGGGGCTCACTTTATTTGGGCTTTCAGTTTAATGTTCTTATTTAGTGGACGTGGTTACTGGCAAGAACTTATTGAATCTATTGTTTGGGCTCATAATAAATTAAAAGTTGCGCCGTCAATTCAACCACGTGCACTGAGTATTACTCAAGGACGTGCTGTAGGGCTTGCGCATTATTTATTAGGTGGTATTGGTACTACTTGGGCATTCTTCCTGGCAAGGATCATTTCTGTAGGCTAATGTAGAAAAGGAGAAAAAATACATGGTATACAAATTTCCAAAGTTTAGTAAAGCACTAGCTGAAGATCCCTCAACAAGACGTATTTGGTATGGTATTGCAACAGCGCATGACTTTGAAAGTCACGATGCTATGACAGAGTCAAAACTATATCAAAAAATATTTGCATCACATTTCGGTCACATTGCCATTATTTTCTTATGGACAGCTGGAAATTTATTCCATGTTGCTTGGCAAGGTAACTTTGAAGCTTGGATTCTTAATCCACTTAAAGTTAGACCAATTGCGCATGCAATTTGGGATCCTCATTTTGGACAAGCTGCTTATAAAGCTTTCTTAAAAACTTCAAGTCCTGCTAATTTAGCATTATCAGGTGTCTACGAATGGTGGTACACAATTGGTATGAGAACAAATAATGATCTTTATCAAGGATCATTTTTCTTAATTTTACTATCAAGTTTATTACTCTTCGCTGGTTGGTTACATCTTCAACCTTCATTTAGACCAAGTCTAGATTGGTTTAAAGCTAATGAATATCGATTAAATCATCACTTATCTGGTTTATTTGGTGTTAGTTCATTAGCTTGGACAGGCCATTTAGTTCATGTAGCGATCCCTGAATCAAGAGGTATACATGTAGGTTGGGATAACTTTTTAACGGTTTTACCACATCCAGAAGGTTTAACACCTTTCTTTTCTGGTAATTGGAAAGCATATGCTCAAAATCCAGATACTGTTTCTCATATTTTTGGCTCTAATGAAGGTTCGGGTACAGCTATCTTAACATTCCTTGGTGGTTTTCACCCGCAAACTAAATCGTTATGGTTAACAGATATGGCTCATCACCATTTAGCAATTGCTGTTTTATTCATAGTTGCTGGACATATGTATAGAACTAATTGGTTAATAGGCCATCAAATGAAACTGATTTTAGAAGCTCACCGTCCACCTGGAGGTAGACTTGGAATTGGTCACATTGGTCTTTATGAGACTATTACAAATTCTTTACATTTCCAATTAGGTTTAGCTCTTGCGGCATTAGGAGTAGCAACATCGTTAACAGCACAACATATGTATGCTCTGCCACCTTATGCATTTTTAGCATCGAATTTTCCAACACAAGCTGCTTTATACACACACCATCAATATATTGCTGGGTTCCTTATGGTTGGTGCTTTTGCACATGGAGCAATCTTTTTTGTACGTGATTATGATCCAGCGGTAAATACAAGAAATGGGGAAAAAAACGTACTTGCTAGAATGTTAGAACACAAAGAGGCAATTATTTCTCATTTAAGTTGGGTAAGTTTGTTCTTAGGTTTCCATACTTTAGGAATTTATGTTCATAACGATGTAGTAGTGGCTTTTGGTCAACCAGAAAAACAAATTCTTGTTGAACCTTTATTTGCAGAATGGATTCAAGCAGCGTCAGGAAAAACACTGTACAATTTTGACTTATTATTAGCCTCAAGTACTAGTTCAGCTAGTGTTGCTAGTAGTCAACTTTGGTTACCTGGTTGGTTAAGTGCAATTAATGACGGTAAAAACTCATTATTCCTACCTATTGGGCCTGGTGATTTCTTAGTTCATCATGCTATCGCCTTAGGTCTTCATACTACAACGTTAATTCTTGTGAAAGGAGCTTTAGATGCTCGTGGATCAAAACTAATGCCAGATAAAAAAGATTTTGGTTATAGTTTCCCTTGTGATGGACCAGGACGTGGAGGTACATGTGATATTTCTGCCTGGGACGCTTTTTATCTTGCAATGTTTTGGATGTTAAATACTATAGGCTGGGTTACATTCTACTGGCATTGGAAACATTTAACATTATGGCAGGGTAATCAGGTTCAGTTTAATGAGTCTTCAAACTACATTATGGGTTGGTTAAGAGATTATTTATGGCTTAACTCTTCACCTCTAATCAATGGTTATAACCCATTTGGTATGAACTCACTTTCTGTATGGGCTTGGATGTTCTTGTTTGGTCACTTAGTATGGGCAACGGGATTCATGTTCTTAATTTCTTGGCGAGGATATTGGCAAGAATTAATTGAAACAATTGTTTGGGCTCATGAACGTACACCGTTAGCAAACCTTGTACGTTGGAAAGACAAACCAGTAGCATTATCAATTGTTCAAGCTAGACTTGTTGGTTTAGCGCATTTTACAATTGGTTATGTTTTAACTTATGCAGCCTTTGTTATTGCTTCAACAATAGGTAAATTAGGTTATTAAGTTAAATCAAGGAACTTTTTAAGTTCCTTGATTTAACTTTTAAATATTTATTTTTAAATTAAGGTTATATTTATATGGCTAAGATAAGCGTCATTAAAAGGCAAGTTCGACGTGAAAATTTAGTACGTCGATATTCCGCACTTAGATTACAGTTAAAAAATGAATTAAAAAAAGAGACCTCATTTAAAACAAAAATGGAGCTCGACATGAAATTACAGAAATTACCTAAAGATAGTTCTAAAGTACGTTTAAAAAACCGCTGTTGGAAAACTGGTCGAAGTAAGTCTGTTTTTCGTGATTTTGGACTTTGTAGAAATGTTGTTCGCGAGATGGCAAATCAGGGTCTTTTACCTGGTGTAGTTAAATCTAGCTGGTAAAAAATAAAAAGACAGCACTCCTACAGGGAAATCATTTAATCCCTGGGAGGCTGATATAATTTTGGACTTAAGCTTGACCTCGTCTATACTGAAAGTAAGCAGACACAAATAGGCCTATTAAAGTAACAACAATTAGTCCTAAAACAATTCCAAATAATAGAGGTTCAATCATAATATAGCTTTATGCATATTTTCAAGAATTCTTTACAACCTTTGGTTTAAAGTTATCTAAATCCTACTGCTGCTTGCCATACGAAAGCTAATAGTAAAAATAAAACTGGAATTACCGGTAAAATATCAACTATAGGACTGAAAACGGCAAACACATCTGGTAGTTTCGCAAGAAGAATTTCGGGCATGGCGAAGAACCTTGTTATTCGACTACAAAGGATTTTGTTTCAACGAATAAAATTTTAATATTAATTTTTTAGAGATTTTTTTTTTAATTAAACTTAAAACTAAAGCTTTTATAAGATTTTTACTTTTTAAATTTAATTTTACGTAAGATTTATGCTCATTTAATAAATATTCTGCTTTTTTAACCATATTTACTTATATGATTAGCACTACAACATTAGTTATTATACACTACTTTCGAGGACTTAGGAGGAATATCTATGGTTAGTCTTGTCCAATCACTCACTTTATTATTTGTAATTTGTTCTCTTCTTCTTATTATTTTAATTCCAATTTTACTTGCTACAGGTGATGAATCAGGAAATACAAAAGGAGCGGTTTCAGGCTTAGCTACTTTTTGGGGAAGTTTACTTATCGCAACAAGTATTGCAAATTCATTTTTATAAATTATAAAAATTAAATGAAAGCTAGTGAAGGGAATTGAACCCCCAACCTACTGATTACAAATCAGTTGCTCTACCAGTTGAGCTACACCAGCAATATCTTATCTCTGCATATTTACTATTATGCAGAGGTAATGTAAGAATACAAGGATTTTAACTTTATTTATATAGTACATAACCTGCGGATGGAGAGACTCGAACTCTCAAGGAATTACCCACTGGATTCTAAGTCCAGCGCGGCTACCAATTTCGCCACATCCGCTATATAAATTGGACTTGAACCTTTGTTTACCACTTTATTAATAAGCTAAGCGTCTTTAGAGGATTATCTTAAAAACCTTTTAATTTTACTAGCTTAAAATTTATCTCACTATATTTATATAAAATTTTATTTATTTTATCAAAAAATTAACATATAATTTAATATAACGTAATACAAGAAAGGCTTTAAAGATATGTCTCATTCAATTACTCTTTTTAATGAGTTAAACTTAACAAATAAGCTTCTTATTTTAGTAAATTACTCGAATCAGGCTAATACTAAGATTCGTATTAGACAATCAGAAATTTTAACAAAGACTAATGATAACTCAGGGTATAAATTAGATCCAAATGGTACTTTAACCTTTATGGAAAACCATTTAGGAATTTCTAAAAGTAAAGAAAAAACAAAATTATTGAATCAATTTCTTCAAGAAATAAAACAGGTTGATATTAAATCAAAAATTAATATTAAAGAGTTACAAAGATCTAAAAACTTAAGTCAATCGAGAATATTAACAACAAAATTAACAAAAATAAGTATTTAAGTTAAAATTATATCTTTTCAATTTAAAAATAAATTTTTAAATTGAAAAGATACAAGCAAATATTGAAAAAAAAAATAATAATTAAATGTGAATTTTCATCAGGAAAATGAATAGCGTCTTTAGTTCAGTTGGTAGAACGTAGGTCTCCAAAACCTAATGTCGAGGGTTCAAGTCCTTCAAGGCGTGTTTTATGTCTAATATAATATCTACTTATAATAACTGTTTACACTCAAAATATTATTTGATAATATCAAGTTAAGAAAAATAGTTTTTTATTCACTAATTCAAAATAAAAAGCTTGAATTTTAGAACAAACCATTAAAACTTGCGTAAAAAATGCCAAAAAAAATTGTAGCAGTAATTAAGCTTGCGTTAAAAGCTGGTAAAGCAACCCCAGCTCCTCCTGTAGGTCCTGCTTTAGGGCAGCATGGTGTCAATATAGCATTATTTTGTAAAGACTATAATGCCAGAACTGCAGATAAAGGTGATTTAGTTATTCCAGTTGAAATATCCGTATATGAGGATAGAAGTTTTTCATTTATTTTAAAAACTCCGCCTGCATCAGTTTTGTTGAAAGTCAATTTACAAATAAAAAAAGGATCAGCAAAACCTAACAAAGTTAAAGTAGGTTCAATTAGTCGTCAAGGCTTAGAAGAAATTGCTCGTATTAAATTACCAGATTTAAACACGGATAATATAGATGCAGCAATAAAAATAATAGAAGGAACAGCTAAGAATATGGGAATTACAATCCAAGATTCTTAAGGAGAAAATATATGCAACGCATGTCAAAAAGATTTAAAGAAGTTAAAAATTTAATTCAGCCCAAATCATACGTTTTAGAGGAAGCTTTAAGTTTACTAAAACAAACTGCAACAGCAAAATTTGTTGAGTCAAGTGAGGTGCACTTTTGTCTAAATTTAAACCCTAAGTATGCCGATCAACAGCTACGTGCTACCGTTGTTTTACCACATGGAACAGGGCGTAATATAAAAGTTGTAGCCATCACAAGTTCAGATAGCTCATTAAAAGCAGCTGATGTAGGTGCAGAACGAATTGGGTCTGATGATTTAATTGAAGCTATTAATGCAGGTTATACAGATTTTGATGTTCTGATTGCCGAGCCAGATATGATGCCTAAAATAGCAAAATTAGGACGTGTTTTAGGACCAAAAGGTTTAATGCCATCTCCAAAAGCTGGTACTGTAACTAAAGATATTGTTACTGCTATTCAAGAATTTAAGAGAGGTAAATTAGAATATCGTGTTGATAAAACTGGAATTGTGCATATTAACTTTGGTAAAGTAGACTTTCCAGTGACTCAGTTACAAGAAAACTTTTCAACCGTTTATAAATCTATTATGCAGAATAAACCTAATGGGGCAAAAGGTAAATATATTAAAAAACTTTATATTTGCAGTACGATGGGACCATCGATTGAATTAGATTATTCATTATTATAAAAAATTCAATTTTTATTGCATGCTTATTTCATTCAAAAGTATAAACAAACTTACATATGTCTACAAAAACTGAGCAAATTTTAGAAGATCTAAAAAGCCTTACACTTATTGAAGTATCTGATTTAGTTGAAAAACTAGAAAAAACCTTTAATATTGATGCTTCACAAGTTTCAGCTGGTGTTGTCATGGCTGGTGCGCCCGCTGCTATTCCAGCAGCAGTTGAAGAAGCAAAAAGCGAATTCGATGTAATTTTAGCTGAGGCTCCTCCAGCGGATAAAAAATTGGGTGTTTTAAAAATTGTACGAACATTAACAGGATTAGGTCTAAAAGAAGCGAAAGATTTAGTTGAATCTGCACCAAAAACAATTAAAGAAAAAGCATCAAAAGCAGAAGCTGATAATATGAAAAAAGAATTAGAAGAGGCGGGTGGTAAAGTTACGTTAAAATAAAAAATGGACTTAATTTGATATTAGCTAGTAAAATACTAGCTAATATCAAAACTTATTACCTCGAAAATTAATTTTTTAAAATAATCCTAAAGTAATAGCTTTATTAATAGGTAAACAAGCACCAATACCTAACCAAATAGCAACAAAAGTACCAAATAAGAATACTGCAGATGCAATTGGTCTGCGGAATGGATTTTGGAAATTATTAATATTCTCAATAAATGGAACTGTAAGTAATCCAGCTGGTACAGATGCCATTGCTAATACTCCTAATAACTTATTAGGTAAAACACGTAATAAATTAAATGTAGGGAAGAAATACCATTCAGGAAGAATTTCTAATGGAGTTGCAAATGGGTCTGCTTTTTCACCTAAAGCTGAAGGTTCTAATACTGATAAACCAATTACTAGTGCAAATGTCCCTAAAATAACTACTGGGAAAATGTATAAAAGATCATTTGGCCATGCTGGTTCTCCATAATAATTATGGCCCATACCTTTAGCTAATTTGGCACGTAGAACCGGGTTAGTTAAATCAGGTTTTTTTATAACTGACATAATTTTTCTCCTTTTAGTAAAATTTTAACTCTTTAAAGTGGACCAGAAATACCTTGTTTACGGATCATTAAGAAATGCATTAACATTAATACTGCAGCTATTAAAGGTAATACAAATGTATGTAAACTATAGAATCTTGTTAAAGTTCCTTGACCAACGCTTACACCACCTCTTAAAAGTTCTACTAAAGGAGATCCTATAACTGGAATTGCTTCAGGTACACCTGTTACAATTTTACAAGCCCAATAGCCTACTTGATCCCATGGTAATGAGTAACCAGTTACACCAAATGATACTGTTACAACTGATAGTAAAACACCTGTTGTCCATGTTAGTTCTCTTGGTTTTTTAAAACCTCCAGTTAAGTATACACGGAAAACATGGAGAACCATCATCATTACCATCATACTTGCAGACCATCTATGAATTGATCTTATAAGCCAACCAAAATTTACATCTGTCATTAAGTATTCAACTGATGCAAATGCTTCAGTAACAGTTGGTCTATAATAGAATGTCATAGCAAATCCTGTTGCCACTTGAACAAGAAAGCATGTTAATACAATTCCACCAAAACAGTAAAAAATGTTAACGTGTGGTGGAACATACTTACTAGTAATATCATCAGCTATGGCTTGAATTTCTAATCTTTCTTCAAACCAGTCATAAACTTTTCCCATAAAATTAATTAAATAATCTAATACACAATTAAACCGAAAAATAAATACATTATATATCTCTATTCAAAATTTTTCCATACAAATAGAGTAAAGGTTTTAGGATCTCTAGTAATTTCGTCTGATCTTTTGTTCATATCAAAACTAGCAAATACAACATTTTCATTTTTGTACCCTTGTTTCGTCATTGGAATTGTCTTTAAACCTTTAAGAAACAAACTACTTAATATTAAATCATATGGTGTAATATTAATTAAACTTTTATATGTAAATAAATTTGTTTGACCCATTACACGTGAAGCTAATCTAAAACAAGCACGGTTTACAATATTTTTAATACTCCTTGCATTTGCAAATAATGGAAGTTGACGTCTTAAGTCTAAATACTTTATAAAGACTTCTTCGGCATAAAAGCTCATTTGATATTGTCTTTCTTCAAAAAGTAATTTTGCAATTGTTAAAAGTTCTTCGCGACTATAATCTGGAAAATCAATATGATGTGCAACACGAGATGATAACCCTGGGTTTGATCGATAAAAAAGTTTCATTGGTTCACTATATCCGGCGAATATTAAAACGATATCAGTACGATTATTTTCCATTACTTGTAATATCATTTCGATTGCTTCACCACCATAGTCTTTTTCATTGTTAGGTTTATAAAGATAATAAGCCTCGTCAATTAACAAAACACCACCCATGGCCTTTTCTAGCACATCTTTTGTTTTTGGTGCTGTTTGACCCACAAATTGAGCTACAAGATCGTCTCTACTTACCACAACTAGTTGCCCACGTGATAAATATCCAAGATTTTGCAATAATTCGGCCATTCTTGAAGCAACAGTACTTTTCCCTGTACCCGGGCTGCCTGTAAACGACATATGTAAACCAGGATAATATTTGCTTAATCCAAAATCCTGACGTATTTTATCCATGAAAAGAATAGCCGTAATTTCAGTAATTCTTTTTTTTACTGATTGTAAACCAATAAGATCATCATCTAATTTTTGTAAGCTTTCATTAATTTTATAAGTTTTTTTTAATTCTTGAATATCAATATTTTTAGAGTCCATTTAAAAATTTACAAATTATACATGCCATTTTTCGAAATTTTTTGTACGTAAATAAATTTCTTAATAAATCTTAGTTAAATAAGAGTTAACAGCTTTATTTTAAAATAAAATTCAAGCTATCATAGTTTTTAGTAAACTATATAAAAATAGAAGGCTTTGTAGCTCAGTGGTTAGAGCAGGGGACTCATAAGCCCAAGGTCGCAGGTTCAAGTCCCGCCAAAGCCAACGTAAAAATAATAAATGGAGAGATGGCTGAGTGGTCGAAAGCGGCAGATTGCTAATCTGTTGTACAAGCTTAATTGTACCGAGGGTTCGAATCCCTTTCTCTCCTAGGCTTATTTATATTTAGCCTGTAAAGTGTTATAAAAAGCTTAATGCAAATAAGGGGTTGTAGCTTAATTGGTTAGAGTACCGCCCTGTCACGGCGGAAGTTGCGGGTTCGAGTCCCGTCAATCCCGATAGTTTCTTCTTTATGTCAAGTAAGTAACAAGTCTTTTTTATAATCAGAGCTATGAGTAACTCTATTCATAGCTCTGACTATAATTTTTATTTATTTTCAGCAGCTAATAAATTGACTACTGACGCTAATTTATTACTTTTTTCAACTCTAGTAGAAGCTTCAGACATAACATCTTCAAGAATTTTTTCTTCGTCTTCTTGTGATTTTATAGATTTTATTTTTTCAATGTACTTCTCCGTATTTAATAATTCTTCCATTTCTTCTCTAATTAGTTCAACAACAGGAGAATTTTGTCTCAGTTTGCTCGAAGGTAAAATTAGACGAATTGGTTTTGCCTCAGCTAATAAACTTCTTATTTCATAGCCTTCTAAAGTTTCTTTTTGGATTATTTTATTAACTAACTTATCTAATAAAATACGATTTTCTTGAATGATTGATAACGCCTCGTTGTAAGCATGCTCAATATGAAGTCTAACCATTGTATCAATTAATGTAGTTAGTTCCTCAGAATAACCTTGACTTGAACCACGCATCATAGCGTCTCTTGGTTGTTGATCTTCTAGTGCAACAGGGCCTAGTGGCGACATACCATATTCTGTAACAATTTGTCGAGCTAAAAAAGTTGCTCGTTGAATATCATCCACACCTACAGTCGTTACTTCAGCTTTTCCGAATACTACTTCCTCTGCAGCTCTACCTGCTAAAAGCGAAACTAAACGTGTTAATAATTGATTTCTAGAGTACATAGTCTCTTCACTTGGTACATAAGTTGTTGAAGATTTTGTACGACCGCGAGGTATTAAAGAAACCATTTCAACAGGATCATGGTATTCAAGTAAAGATGCTGTTAATGCATGACCTACTTCATGATATGCTAAGATACGTTTATAACGATTTTCTTCCATTGGGGGTTTAGGAATACCACCCGTTACCTTATCAAGCGCTTCATTTAAGCGTTTTACAGTTATTGATTTTTCATTGTACCTAGCAGTAAGAATTGCTGCTTCATTCATTACATTTGCTAAATCTGCACCTGAAAATCCAGGAGTACGTTTAGCTACAGTATCTAATTGAACATCTGCATCTATTTTTTTGTCTTTAGCATGAACTTTAAGAATGGATAAACGCGCTTTTGAATCTGGAAATCCTACAACAAGTTGTCTATCAAAACGCCCAGGTCTTAATAAAGCTGAATCTAAAATATCTACACGGTTAGTTGCAGCAATTACTATGACCCCATTATTTGTTTCAAAACCATCCATTTCAGTTAAAAGCTGATTTAACGTTTGTTCTCGCTCATCGTTACCACCTCCAACTCCAGATCCCCTCTGTCTACCAACTGCATCTATTTCATCAATAAAAATAATGCAAGGGGTTTTTGCTTTAGCTCTTTTAAAAAGGTCACGAATTCTTGAAGCCCCTATTCCGACGAATAATTCTACAAACTCTGATGCTGAACAACTAAAGAAAGGGACTTTTGCCTCGCCTGCAATAGCTTTAGCTAGTAATGTTTTACCTGTCCCAGGAGGTCCTGATAATAAAACTCCTTTAGGAATTTTTGCACCAACTCGAGTGTAACGTTCTGGTTTTTTTAAAAATGTAACAATTTCTTGGAATTCTTCTTTTACTTCATCAATACCGGCAACATCATCAAAGGTAACACCTGTTACAGGTACACTATCGTATCTTGCCTTGGTTTGAAAAAATTGTCTGAAACCAAAAGGATTAAATGGATTGTTTCCACCTCCTGATGAATTACGTCTTGATTTAGCCGAATTATCTGAAGCTCGATTAAATAAAAAATACCCACCTAAAATAATACCAAGTAAAATTGAAACTGTAACAAAATTTACAGAAAAAAATTCAAATGGCTTATTAGATTGTTCTATTGCATGAACATCAAAATTTATTCCGGAGTCTTTAAGCTTACGTATAAGTTTAATATCTTTATTAGGAACGTTTACTCCAATTCGTTGTGATTTATAACCAGATTCTGGTGTAGATGCTTCAACAACTGCAAATTTTGAGTTATTATAAAAATCGACACGTTTTACCCATCCATTTTCAATATATTCTAAAAATCTACCATACGTAATTATGGAAGTTGGTGCAGTCGCCGTATCATTTACGCTTTCTATTGCAATGAGAGTTTCTGCACTACCTGTAAGTAATCCAATCATAAAATCAAATCCTCCTAAGAAATAATCTATTTTTCTAAGTGTTATACAAAATAACTATATTTTCCTTACTTAATATTATATACCGCTTTTCCAACCAAAATTAATTATTTTCAAAAACTTTTCATATTGAGTATTCTGCCTTTTTTTAAAAATATTAATTAAGATAATAAAGACTTAAAAACCAGGGGAAAAATTTCAAATGATTCAAAAAGGCTCAACAGTTCGAATTTTGCGCAAAGAATCTTATTGGTATAATGAATCAGGAACGGTAGTAGTTGTTGATCAAGGTAAATTACGTTATCCCGTTTTAGTTAGGTTTACAAAAGTAAACTATACTGGAACAAATACAAATAATTTCGCACTTAATGAGGTTGAAGAAGTTATTACAAAAAAATCATCTTAAACAATTTTATTTTGGTCATGGAAACGTTTTCCATGACCAGTAAACTTTAAAAGTTATTCAAAATTTATTTAAAAGTAACAAAATTTTATCGAGATAAGTTGCCCCAATCTACATCAACATCATTTAAAATAAGTGATGAGTTGTAAATTTGAAGAATAATCAATAAAAATACAAGAAATAAAGCCATTACAAAACCCATAATTGGTGTACTCCCCCAACCAGGTCCAACCTTTCCATATTCAGAATTTAAAGGTCGTAAAATTGCTCCTAGCTTGGTTTTAAAAGTCATTAGTTATTTCTCCTTTTAGACTTACAAACAAAAGAATCAAATATTTCAAAATGAAATACTTGATTGAAGACAAGTTATAATATATTTAGGAAAACTTACGAAACCAAGATTTACTAATTTAATATTAAGTAGATATTGGTTCAATAAGTTGAACTATATTTATAAAGAACAAGTAAATAAAAATGAATACAAATATCACAATGGATAGCGTGGATTCTGCCTTGCTCTTAGTTACATTCTTAGAATGTTTATTGCTTGGTATAGTGGTTTATGCAGTTTATGTATCTTTTGGTCCACCCGCTCAAGACCTTCGTGATCCTTTTGAAGAACACGAAGATTAAATATTAACGTATCATAACAGTTGTGTTATGATACGATTATTTAGTAATAATACGTGGTGGTTCACGAAAGAAAACTGCAAAGAAGATTACCATTAAAGTTCCTATAAGTAAAAACGTGTAAACTAGTGCTTCCATTTTTTATTTCCTATTTAAATAAAACCTTGTCTTCTTGTACTTTCGTCACCTAATTTCTGAAGTACACCAAATTCAATTTGATCACTAATACTTGCATCAATACCAGTAAATACGTCACGATAAAGTGTTCTTGCTCCGTGCCAAAGATGTCCTAGGAAGAAGATAAGAGCAAAGTTAGCGTGACCAAATGTGTACCATCCTCTTGGACTACTTCTAAATACTCCATCAGATTCTAAACTTGTTCTATCAAACTCAAATACTTCTCCAAGTTGAGCTTTACGCGCATATTTTTTAACAGTAGGAGCATCTTTAAAGGTTTGACCATTAAGTTTACCACCATAGAAATTTACATTTACACCAACTTGTTCAATACTATATTTAGATTCAGCACGACGGAATGGAATATCCGCACGGATGATACCATCTTTATCTAATAAAAGAACTGGGAATGTTTCAAAGAATGCTGGCATACGACGCACTGTTAATTCTCTACCTTCACGATCTGTGAAAATTGGGTGACCTAACCATGCTTCTGCGATACCATCACCTTTATTCATTGGACCTGCACGAAATAAACCACCTTTTGCAGGGTTATTTCCAATGTAATCATAGAATGCTAGTTTATCTGGAATACGAGCCCATGCTTGTGACTTCGATAATCCTTCAGCAACTGAATTTTCAACACGTCTTTCAATTTCTTGTTGGAAATATCCACTGTCCCATTGATAACGTGTAGGACCAAATAATTCAATTGGTGTAGTTGCTGAACCATACCACATAGTTCCTGATGTAACGAACGCAGCAAAAAATACTGCAGCAATACTACTAGATAATACTGTTTCAATATTACCCATTCTTAATCCACGATATAAACGTTGAGGTGGTCTCACAATAATGTGGAAAAACCCTGCAAGAATACCAAATGTTCCTGCTGCAATGTGATGAGCGGCAACACCACCAGGATTAAATGGATTAAATCCATCAGGACCCCAAGATGGTGCAACTCCTTGGACTTTTCCTGTTAAACCGTAAGCATCTGATAGCCAGATCCCAGGTCCAAAAAACCCTGTTACATGAAAAGCACCAAATCCTAAACAAAGTATACCTGATAAAAATAGATGAATACCAAATACTTTAGGTAAATCTAATGATATCTCATCCGATCTTTGGATATTAAAAATATCTAAATCCCAATATACCCAATGCCAAATAGCAGCAAGAAATAATAGGCCTGAAAGTACGATGTGTGTTAATGCAACACCTTCGTAACTCCATAATCCAGGATTTAAGCCACTTTCACCAGTAACACTCCAACCACCCCACGAATCAGTTACGCCTAATCTTGTCATAAAAGGCATAACAAACATACCTTGTCTCCACATAGGATTCAAGATAGGATCTGATGGATCAAAAATTGCAAGTTCATATAAAGCCATTGAACCAGCCCACCCTGAAACTAAAGCAGTATGCATAATGTGAACTGCTAATAGTCTTCCAGGATCATTTAATACTACGGTATGGACACGATACCAAGGTAATGCCATTCTTTTCGCCTCCGTTTAGATGGTTTGACTTTCTTGAAAAAAAACTAAATTATTTTGTTGTTTAGTTTTTTGTTGTTTATTAAAAAAAAATAAACTTATTTAATTATAATTGTGATCAATTAAAAACTGACTAATTTTATAAAAGTCTTTACTAAATTATAAAACTTTGTATAATCAAAAACGAAACCCGATCTAATGATCAAGAATTTTAGAAAAAATTATAGGAAAAGAAAATTATATATCAATGGCAACAACATATAAAGTAAAACTTATTTATCCTACTGATGCTGAAGATGCTAACCGTTTTATTGATTGTGATGACGATGAATACATTTTAGATGCTGCAGAAGAAAACGGATTTGAACTACCTTATTCTTGTAGATCTGGTTCTTGTTCAACTTGTGCAGGACGTGTAGTAGGTGGTACAATTGATCAATCAGAACAGTCGTTTTTAGAAGACGATCAAGTTGCAGAAGGATTCGTATTAACTTGTGTTGCTTATCCCGCATCTGATTGTCAAATTTTAACAAATCAAGAAGATGAGCTTTATTAAGCTTTAAATCTTTACAATAAGATAAAGTTAAGTTAAACTTAACTTTATCTTATTAATTTTTTTAATTTATTTGATTGAAAAAGATAGAAATATCAACTCCTGGAGGAAATGAAATAGCACTTAAAAGATTAATGTAATTTTTTTTAGGTACTTGAATATCGAATATCCATTTATGTCTTCTTATTTCAAATTGTTCTTGTGATGATTTATCAACGTGAGGAGATCTTAACAATGAGTAGTAACGTTTTTTTACAGGTAGGCGGACAGGACCTTTAAGTAGAGTTTGTCCACTATAAATGCCATCTAGTCGTTTTAGTTCTTTTTCTAGTAACAAACTACTTATTCTTAATACCCTTGAATTATAAGCTTTTAATCGAATACGAAAATTGATTTCTCCATTTTTCGTCATATTATATTTTAGCCTCTTTATTAAGAATAATTTTCTCTATTCTAAAATTTTTGATACAACACCTGCCCCAATTGTTCTGCCACCTTCACGAATAGCAAAACGCATCCCTGCTTCAATAGCAATAGGTGAGATTAGTTCTGCTGTCATTTTAATACGGTCACCTGGAATTACCATTTCTGCGGCTGCTCCATCATCAGCAGTAAATCCTGTAATATTGCCAGTAACGTCTGTTGTTCTAACATAAAATTGAGGTCTATATCCTGGCAAAAATGGCGTATGACGTCCACCTTCTTCTTTCTTTAGAATATAAACTTCGGCTTCAAAGCGTTTATGTGGTTTAATAGTACCTGGTTTAGCCAAAACCATTCCTCTTTGAATATCACCTTTTTGAACACCACGTAATAAAATACCGATATTATCTCCAGCAAACCCTTCATCCAGTGTTTTTTGAAACATTTCTAAACCAGTAACCGTTGTTGTTTTTGTTTCTACAATACCAACAATTTCAATTGTTTCACCGACTTTAATAGTGCCACGTTCAATTCTTCCTGTTGCAACTGTACCACGGCCTGTAATTGAAAATACATCTTCAACAGCCATTAAGAATGTTTTATCAACATCACGGACTGGTGTCGGAATGTAACTATCAACAGCATCCATTAGATCAAAAATTTTATCGACCCATTGGTTTTCACCACGTTTTGTAACAGTACTATTTGATACGGCTTCTAAAGCCATTAAAGCTGATCCTGAAACAAAAGGTATTTCTTCACCAGGGAAATCATAGTTTGATAGTAACTCACGCACCTCAAGTTCTACTAACTCCAGAAGCTCATCATCATCAACTTGATCTGCTTTATTCAAAAATACAACAATATGAGGTACACCTACCTGTTTTGCTAAAAGAATATGCTCACGTGTTTGGGGCATTGGCCCATCAGCTGCTGAAACAACAAGGATAGCTCCATCCATTTGAGCAGCACCGGTAATCATATTTTTTACATAATCCGCATGGCCGGGACAATCCACATGCGCATAATGACGTGTTTCTGTCTGGTACTCTACATGGGCTGTGTTAATTGTAATACCACGTGCTTTTTCTTCTGGAGCTGCATCAATGTCATCATATTTTTTAGCTTTCGAATCTCCTAAAAGAGAAAGTGTACTTGTAATCGCAGCTGTTAGTGTTGTCTTACCATGGTCTACATGACCAATTGTACCAATATTTACATGAGGTTTTGTACGTTCAAACTTTTCGCGAGCCATTTTTTTATTCCTTTTTTGTTTATTAAAATTGTAATTGAATCAATTCAATAATTAAATTATATTTTCTACTTTTTAGTTTTAAAGAAACTAAATGCCTTATTTGCTTCAGCCATTTTTTTATTCCTTTTTTGTTTATTAAAATTGTAATTGAATCAATTCAATAATTAAATTATATTTTCTACTTTTTAGTTTTAAAGAAACTAAATGCCTTATTTGCTTCAGCCATTTTATGAACTTCTTCACGTCTACGTATAGAGTTTCCTATTCCTTTTGAAGCATCCATTAATTCACGAGCTAGTTTAAATGACATATTTTTACCAGATCTATCACGTGAAAATTTCAAAATCCATTTTAAAGCTAAGTTTGTAGCTCTAAGGCGTTTTACTTCAATTGGAACTTGATATGTTGCACCACCGATTCTTTTTGGTTTTAATTCTACTATAGGGCTTACATTTTGAACAGCCTTTTCTAAAGTTACAAGACCTTCAACACTTGTTTTTTGTTTAACATAATCTAGAGCCCTATAGACAATTCTCTCTGCTAACTGTTTTTTGCCACTTTTAAGTACACGTAAGTTTAATAAACTTACAAGATAACTATTGTAAACGGGATCTGGACCAGGTAGACGTTTTCTAATTCTTTTTCGTCTTGACATTTTAATTATTTTCTAGGTTAGTTTTTTTTAGGTTTACGAGCACCGTATTTTGAACGACCTTGCATTCTTTTAGTAACACCTACTGTATCTAATGCTCCACGAACAACTCTGTAACGAACACCAGGTAAATCTTTTACACGACCACCTCTAATAAGAACAACTGAATGTTCTTGTAAGTTATGACCTTCACCAGGAATATGCGCAGTAACTTCAAATCCGGATGTCAATCTAATTCGAGCTACTTTGCGCATTGCAGAGTTAGGTTTTTTTGGTGTAACAATGTACACTCGTGTACATACACCTCGCCTTTGTGGACAGGCTTTCAAAGCAGCGGCTTTACTTTTTTTTGCAACGCTCAGGCGTTCATTTCTAATTAGTTGTTGAACCGTTGGCATAATTTATTTATTGTCCTCCTCTGATTCCATATTATATTTTTTTAAGAATCGTTCTACACGACCTTCAGTATCAATAATTTTTTGTGAGCCAGTAAAGAAAGGATGATTTCCTGACCATATATCTACGTGTAACTCAGGTTTAGTAGATGATATTGTCATAATTTCTTTACCATCACAATAAACTTTTGTTTTTTCGAACCAATTTGGATGAATATTTTTTTTTGGCATATTAATTAACGTTTAGAGTATTGTGGTGCTTTACGTGCTTTTTTTAAGCCACATTTTTTACGTTCTTTTATTCTAGTATCACGACTCAGTAATCCTAAGTGTCTAAGTTTAGTTCTTTTGTCATTATCTAAACTTGAAATTGCTTTTGCTACTGCTAGTCTAATTGCTTGCGTTTGACCTTGTAAACCACCGCCAGAAACTTCAATAATAATATTATATGCTTTATCAGATTGGAAAATTTCGAGTGGTGTTCTACAAATACCTAAACCGTGAGCTATTGCATGAAAATATTCAATACCAGGCTTTTGATTGACAGTAATTTCTCCTGTACCTGGAAGAATTTTAACAAGTGCTGACGCACTTTTTCTACGGCCTACACCGCTAGCAACTACATTATTCTTTTCAAATTTTACCATAATTTATATTATTATTTGCCGAAGGTAATTTCTTTTGGTTTTTGTGCTTTATGTGGATGCTCATTTCCAGCATAAACTCGTAATCGCTTAGCTAAATCAGATTTTTCAAATCCATTAGGTAACATTCTTTTTACAGCTAGTTCAATTACTCTATAAGGAAAGCGTGAAAGTAATTCAGCTAAAGATCTTGTTTTTAATTCACCAGGTTTACCTGTATGTGTGTAATAAAATTTTTGTTTTAATTTATTACCGGTAACTTTTATTTTATCGGCATTAACAACGACCACATATACTTTACTATCACTACCTGGAGTATAACTTACTTGAGTTTTACCTTGAATTAAATTTGCAATCTGCGTTGATAATCGACCAAGTGTTTGGCCTTGTGCGTCAACTAAATACCAACTTTTTTCTTTATATTTTCCTAAGGGTATATACGTATCATTCATGTTTTAGATAGGTTTTAAAATTTTATATTTGCTCAATGTAAGTAATTAACAAAATTTTAAAGTGGTAATGAACTTGGAATCAATTCCCATTTCAAATTTTTATCAAGATTTATAGATAAACCAATTAAATTCAAAGATTTTTCTATAGTGATTAACTCGTTTTCATTTAAACCAATTCGTTTTAATAACTCGAGAGGTGTAGAAATTAGACTTTTTAGACTTACAAATCCTTCCCTTCTAAGGCACAATTCAAGATTAGTGGGCAAGTTCAAATGTTTTAAATCAAGATTTTTTAAAACTTCAGTAGTATAGGAGTCTACAATATTATCTCTAACTTGGTGGGCCAGAATATATTGAGAACCTATCTCTAAAGATAACAAAAGATTTTTCTCACTAGCATAAATATGAGGAATGGGTTCTAAAATAGTTAATGTATCTCTTAATTCATTAACTGCAAGCTCAATTGCTATAGCTGGTTCTAAATCACCTCTACTTATTACGACAAACCTTAAAAATTCTTCCGTATCAGTAACTCCTCTTTTTATAAGTTCTTCATATTCTAGTACAGATGAGTTTGTAGTTTGGATAACATCAAAACCACATGATTGAATTGAAGAATATATTGGATCTACAACAATGATATCAAGAGGGAGTTTTTGGGATGGACTTACTTTAATTTTACTATCTTTTAACTTTGTTCCAAGAACATCGCCATGTGTATTGTTGAGCGTTTTTAAATTATTTAATAATTTTTCAGATTTTTTAGTTGAAACATCATATTTATTGTTTTGGTTAAGTAAGTTTGATTTTGTATTACTTTTTTTTAAAGTTTTCAAAAAATTATTGTCATTACTATTACCAAAGATGCTATTAATATCATTTTCTCTGAGTTTTAATAAGTTCTTATTTGTTAGTTTAATCGGGTTAATTGGATCAATATAATCAGAGCCCTGATTAGTCTCCGAAGAACTTATCATTAAGTGTAAATCTAATGAATAGGAACTATTTAAAGTACAAATATATTGATATGGATTAACAACTTCTAAACCATCTTCCAATTGCAAATCTTGCGCGGTAATTATTGCTGGACCAGTTTTTTTTATATGTGCTGTTCCTATGTAAGGAAAAAAAGATGATTTTATATGTATTCGTTGTAGATTTAATGAAAGTTCAAATAAATCCTCCCTTATACTATTCCCGTCATTAAAATTTCCACAAGCACTTGTAATAGCAACTGTCTTTGAAAGAGATAGTAATGTTCGTCTTAACGCTGCTCCTACAGTTGTACCCATTGTTTTTTTAAAAGGTCCGATACGAAATTGAAACGAAATATGTCCTGTTCTTTTATCAACAGTACGTTTTTCAATTTCAATAACTAATTTCCGTTTTTCGGTTTTCATGGTTAAAGTATTTTAATTTTTTCTAAATTTTGACAGGTTACTATACACGTCTTCTTTTTGGTGCCCGACAACCATTATGAGGAACGCCAGTTTTATCTTCAATAGATATAATTTCTAAGCCAGTTGCATGGATACCTTTTATAGCAATTTCACGACCGTTACCTGGTCCATTCAAAATTACACCTACTTTTTTTATACCTAGTTTTAAAGCTTTAGCACTCGCATTTTTTGCTGCCATTTGTGCTGCATATTGAGTTTTTTTACGACTCCCTTTAAAGCCACTGCTTCCTGCCGAAGCCCAAGTAATTACATTACCCTTTGGGTCTGTTATAGAAATAATCGTATTATTAAAAGTAGAATGAATGCATGCAAAGCCTAATGATAGGTTTATCTTTCGCTTTCCTTTATTCAGCTTTTGGTTCATAGGTTTTTGTCCTAATTTTAAGTTAAAATACAAATAAATTTAATATTTTAATATTCTTTTAAGTCTTAAATTTATTTGAAACGTCGACTCGATTGTTTACCTGCGGTTTTTTTTCTAGTCTGAGAATTTGTCCTAGTACGTTGTCCTCGAAGAGGCAGTCCTTGTATATGACGTCTTCCTCTATAACAATTAATTTCTACCAAGCGTTTTATATTTAAAGCAACTAAGCGTTTTAAATCACTTTCAGTCGTATAATTTTTTTCAATACGTTCGCGTAAACTACTAATCTCATTATCTGTTAAAGCTTTCGTTTTTGTTTCAGGATTTATATCAAGGGAATTAAGAATTTCTTTTGATCTTGTTCGTCCAATTCCATAGATATAAGTTAATGCAATCTCTATTGATTTTGTGTCTGGTAAATCAACTCCTGCAATTCTTATCATAAATTTTTTATTAGTTTAAAATAAATTAACCTTGTCTTTGTTTGTGTTTTTTATTAACACAGATAACTCTAATTACACCTGCACGTTTTATTAGACGACATTTTTCACACATTTTTTTTACTGATGGTCTTACTTTCATTTTTAATAGTTTATGTATATATAGATTTTAAAAATATCAGATTAAGCTTTTTTTAGTCCTAAATCAAAAAGTCGATCTTCTAAATCGAGCATTGTTCCGAATAAAATAAGTAAAGAGCTTAAATTTGATTTTAAGCCGATTGTTGGATAATAATTATCAAGTATATCGGAAACTCCTACTAACAGTGCTAACATAAGCCCAGCTGATAAATAAGTCCTTTTAAGTTCGTCTTCTAAGTAATTTTGTGTTTCTTGACCTGGAGATTTTCTTAGAATAGTCATGTTCATTGTAATAAGCTCTTTAGACACTTTATCACTATCAACCTGTAATTTTGAACAGTAATAACTAAAAGTTATAATAAATACAAAACGTAGTAGACTAATAAGAATACCTATTAAAGTAGGACCAAGACTTATAAAACTTATTTGGTTAAATCCAGACTGAATTAATCGTAATAGAGATTCCGCAGAGACTAAACCCATAACAGCCCCTGGATTTATCGCAAAAGGTAATAAACTAGGTTTTGATTGTTCAGAATAGGATTGTTTTGAAGAAAGTATTGGAAATTCTACTGTAGACTTTGAAATAAAAGTTGTAAATGCCGCTACAGCTAAGACATAAAAACCAAGAATAATTCTTGGTTTAGTATCTAGGTTACTAGCTTCTAAAGTAAGCCTTATAACATCATCAATAACGCTAGTAAACGTTAAAACAACGACAGATCCACTTATTGAAAATGACTCAGAGACCCATTCGCTAATCCAAATTAATACTAATCCTCCTGTTACTAAGGTTGTTCCCAAAATGAACTTACTCATTAAGGTATAACTGTACATAACTGGTGAAAGAGCTCTTACTTGTCCAACACTTACTAAGATAGCAATAAATGCGCTAACAATTTTAACCTGTTTTTGAATTTTTTGATATTTATCAAAGTCATCATCTTCTGATTTTGGTTTTATACTGTTAAACACTTGAACAAGTAAAGAAGCTTGAACCAATGGCAATATACCTAAGGCTAAAAAACATGGACGATTCGACGCTGGTAAAAGCGAATAATCAATACAGGGAAGAGGAATCTTAGATAAAAAACGAAGACAGGCACCTAGAACAAATAAAGAGAGCACTCTATCCTGCGCGGATTTTCTAAGCTTTTCGGCAGAGAACATATTTGCTAGCATGGTGCTAAGTTTATTCATTGATATTGACCTTTATTTTTAGTAATACTATCCTCATATTCTTTAGTTACTTTTAGATTAAGGCTTTACATCTTTAATTTCTTCGTAAGATTTTCGCCCAGTTAATTTTTCTAAACTTAGGCCTCTATTCTTAGCAGTTACAGTAATAAATCTTAAATTACTTAAAGCAACTAAAGTGGCACGAGCATTATTAATTTTATTTTTAGATCTTAACTGTTTTGCCAAAATATTTTTAATACCAGCTGTTTCTAAAACCGTTCTAATAGCTCCACCAGCAATAACTCCTGATCCTGGGGCAGCTGGCCTTAACATAACTTGAGCAGCTCCAAAGTTTGCTTCACTTTTATGTGGAATTGTTTTTGTTCGTGTCATTGCAATCTGAATACGGTTTTGTATTGCTCTAGATTGTCCTTTTTTAATAGCATTTAATACTTGACTGGCTTTACCAATTCCTAAACCTACAATTCCTTTTTGGTTACCAACGACGATTAAAGCACGAAAGTTTAATGATTTCCCACCTTTACTCACTTTGCAAACTCGTCTAATCTCAATTACCTTATGATTAATACCTTTTTGATTTTCATTCTTCATGATTATAATGGTTCCTTTTTATTCACGAAGTTATTAAAATTGTAAGCCCATTTCACGAGCTCCATCAGCGAATGCTTGGATTCTTCCATGATAAGGTCTAAAACGTCTATCAAAGACTACATTTATAAGATTATGCTTAATTAATGCTTTCCCTAGTTGTTCACCAACTAAACGAGCCGCTTTACAATTTTGACCTGTTGTAATCAAAGGTTTTATAGATGGGTCTAAAGTTGAACATGCAAATAATGTTTTTTGATTCTGGTCATCGATTACCTGGGCATACAAATGACGATTTGATCTAAAAACAGCAAGACGTGGACGTTGGGGATTTCCTTTTATCTTTTTCATACTATTTACTAGACTTTCCTACTTTTCTTTGAATAACTTCGCCTTGATATAAAACACCTTTACCTTTATAAGGCTCTGGTGGTCTTGTTGATCTAATTTGTTGAGCAACTAAGCCTACCTTTTCTTTATTTATTCCACTAATTTTAATAGTTGTATTAGCCTCAACACTAATTTGAATTCCTTCTGGTGCGTCAATTCTAATCGGATGAGTATACCCTACCGATAAATTAAGAGTTGTCTTATCCATATTAGCTTTATAACCAACACCTTTCAGTTCTAAGATTGTTGTAAAACCAGTGGAACTTCCAATTACCATATTAGAAACTAATGATCTAAATAGACCATGAACTTCGCGAGATGATATATTCTCATTCTTTCTTAAGATTTGCAAGGTATTTTCATCTTTGTTGAAAATAACGCTTAAGCAACTGGGTATATCGCGAGATATTTCACCCTTAGGGCCTTTTACCTGTACATTTGTTTCAGTCAATTGAATATTAACACCTGCAGGTATTTTAATAATCTGTTTGCCTATTCTTGACATATTGTTATTTCCTTACCATACGTAACATAATAATTCACCACCAATTCCAAGTTCTTTTGCTTTGATATTTGTAATAATACCTTGTGAAGTAGACAAAATAGCAATCCCTTGTCCGCCTAGTACAATTGGTATTTGGTTGTTACTTACGTATACTCGTAAACCTGGTTTACTAACTCTTTTTAATCCTCTTATTAACGGACGAGTAGGATTAACTGAGTATTTTAAATATATAAAAATATAACGACGCCCTTCTTTTACAACAGTTTCGTACTGGCTAATAAAACCTTCTGTTCGTAATAGACGTGTTATGTAATAAGTCATTCTAGTAGAATCAATTTTAACTACTTTATGACCAACAAGATTCCCGTTTCTAATTCGGGTTAACATGTCAGAGATTGTATCAGTTTTCATATTTCTTATACATTAGATGATTTTCTAAAAGGGAATCCAAATTCTTTTAATAATAAACGACCTTCTTCTGCCGTTTTAGCACTTGTAATAATTGATATGTTGTATCCTCGAATTTGATCTATCATGTTATAATCAATATCGGGGAAAACTAACTGTTCGCGAATTCCTAAGTTATAATTACCATGTTCGTCAAAACTATCTGGGTTTAGACCTCTAAAATCTCTAATTCTTGGAAAAACTAAATGAATTAACTTTTCAAGAAAAGCATACATTAAATCATTTCTTAATGTCACTGTGACACCTAAATCCATACCTTCGCGAGTTTTAAATCCAGCAATCGAATTTTTTGCTTTTGTAACAATTGGTTGTTGACCTGTTATAAGTCTTATTTCTTCAATTGTTTTTTGAAGAACCATCCTATTTTGTGCACCTAAGCCTAATCCACGATTTAACTGAATTTTAACTAGTTTAGGTATATTATGATCATTGGTATATTCGAATTTTTCTTTTAAAGTAGACTTAATTCGATTTTGATAAATTTTTTTATATTCATGTGTCATATTGTTAACCTAGTCTTTTATGAACAAATTTTGTATTAGAAATTAAACTACCTCAAAAGCTAAAGAAGCTATTTTCACAAAGTTTTTTTCTCTAATTTCACGAGCTACTGGACCAAATACTCTCGTTCCCCTAGGATTATTTTCAGTATTTATAATTACTGCAGCATTATCATCAAAACGAAGAGACATACCATCAGCTCTTTGTACTGGTTGTCGTGTTCTGACAATAACAGCACGAACAACGTCTGATCTTTTAATTGGCATATTTGGAACTGCTTCTTTAACAACACCAATAATGATATCTCCAATTCTACCATATCGACGATTGCTACCTAAAACTCGAATACACATTAATTTTTTTGCACCAGTATTATCAACAACACTGAGATATGTTTGTGGTTGAATCATAATTATATACTCTCCGCATTTGAGTTAAGTAATATACGTTCTAACTTCCAAGATTTATTTTTACTTAAAGGTCGCGTTTGTATAATAACTATTTTATCACCTAGTTTAGCAGCATTATCTTCATCATGTACAAGATAACGCTTTGTTTTAACCATCGTTTTTGCATAACGTGGGTGACGAAACTTATTTTCAACAAGCACAACAATTGTTTTTTGCATTTTCGTACTTACTACAATGCCAAACTTCTCTTTCAGTCCCATATTTATGAGTTTTAATTTTTAAATTTTATAATTATTTCGCACGAATGCTACTCGTTTGTAGGGAGCGTTTACGTGTTAATAATTGTGAAATTTGATGCCTTGTGTGAGTCATCAAATGTGGAGAAAAACGTGAAAAATTTGCTTTTTGAATACGTAAAAATAAAAGCTCTTTTTTTGCTTTTACTAATTGTAAATCGATTTCGTCTAATTCATAATTTATTAAATCTTTATATTTAGGTAAAGCCATAGTTTTAATTAGTCTCCTCAGCACGAATTAATTTTGTTTTAATTGGTAATTTGTATGCTGCCATTCGAAGTGCTTGTTCAGCAATTGGAGTAGGAACACCAGATAATTCAAAAAGAACTTTACCTGGTTTAACAACCGCTACCCAATACTGTGGAGCACCTTTACCAGAGCCCATACGAGATTCTTCAGCTCGTGCTGTTATAGGTTTATCAGGAAAAACCATAATCCATAATTTACCACCACGTTTTGTATATCTTGTAATTGTTCTTCTTGTTGCTTCAATTTGTCTTGCAGTTAACCACACAGGTTCTTGAGCTTGTAAACCAAATTGACCAAAAACTAAATGTTTTTTTTGTATAATTCTTCCACGTAAACGACCTCTTTGTTGTTTACGAAATTTTGTTCGTTTTGGACTTAACATATTTTTTTATTTGTAATTAAAACGTAAAATTTTCAGTTACAATTTTTAACTAAACTTTAGCCTTTACACATCCAAATTTTGATACCTAATATACCATATATTGTTTGTGCTCTCTCAGTTGCGTAATCTAATCTTGCTTGTAATGTATGAAGTGGGACTCTTCCTTCACGTACCCATTCTGTCCTTGCAATTTCTGCACCATTTAAACGTCCAGCAACTTGAACTTTAATCCCTTTTTGTCGTGGATCAAGTTTGGCTTGCTTCGCGCCTTTTTTAAAATCAGCTAGAATTGTTCGCACGGCTCTTCTAAAGGGCATTCTTTTTTCTAATTTTTTTGCTAATGATTGGGCTATAAACCCAGCATTTATATTAGGAAATTTAACTTTCTTTAAAACAATTACTAGATTTCGTTTATTTAATTGTTGTCCTAAAGATTGTGAAAATCGTATCTTATAAGGTAAATTTTTAAGATCAGAAATTAAAATTTCTGGATTTACTGTGTAAATAGTTAAATGAATTTGGTCTCGTGTTGGTGGATAAGTAATTAATAAATTTGTACGGTCAGTTACTTCATTTAGTTGTTTTTTACTTACTTCTTTAAGCAAATTTGACCATATAGTTCTTAATTCATCATCAGCTTTTAGTTGCTTACTGTAATCTGAAAATTTAGCGTACCACTTTGATTTATGTTCCTCGGTAATTCCTAATCGAAAACCAATAGGATGAACTTTTTGACCCAAAATATTTCTCCTTAATGTGAGTTATTCGTATTAAATTTTTTTATATTCTCTCGTGCTCTTATAATATTTAACCTATTGAAACTGGTAAAAAATTACCTTTTACGTCGTTTTCATATCTCGAAAAAGTTGATTTAACTACAATAGATATATGTGATGTACGTTTTCTAATGGGGTACATTCTTCCTTTTGCACGTGGTCTTATGCGTTTCATAGTAGGCCCTTTATCAACAAAAGCTTTTTCGATTTGTAAATAAGAACGAGGAACAGAATATTTACTTAATGCATTTGCTGCAGCTGATTTTAAAACTTTTGCAACTGGGTGACATGCACGATATGGAAGAAAACGTAATAAAATCAAAGCTTCTTCATATGAACAACCCTGAATTTGCCTCAAAACTCTTCTGACTTTTAAAGGTGACATTCTAATAATTTTTGCTTTAGCATTTGCACTTAAAGGAATTTGCTGTTCTTTTCGTTTTCGTATAGCACGCTTTGTTAAAGTTTTTAAACTTGGCTTAGATCCAAGATTCATGGCTATCTCCTAATATTTTAAAATTTCAAGTTGTGTTCTACTTGATTAATCAATTAAAAATTTCTTTTTATATGCGTTATAAAGTTAAATTCTATTTACGCTTAGCTTTTCTATCACTTGTTTTTACTTTATGTGAGCGAAATGTTTTTGTAGGTACAAATTCGCCTAATCTGTGTCCAATTAATTGATCATTTATAAATAAAGGAACATGTTGCTTTCCATTATAGACAGCAATTGTAAACCCTACCATACTTGGTAAAATTACAGATGCACGAGACCACGTTTTAATTGTGTCAGATTTTGTAGTGTGTTTTAAATTATTAATTTTTTTAAATAAGTGATAGGCAACAAAGGGTACTTTGCGTGTCGATCGTATCATAAATTAAACTCCAATTTAATTTTTTATTCTAAGGACGTTTTCGGATGATAAAAATCGAAGTAGATTTTTTCTTGCTTCGTGTTTTGACACCTAATGCTGGTTTACCCCAAGGTGTACAAGGATGTTTTCGACCAATTGGAGATCTTCCTTCACCTCCGCCATGTGGGTGATCGCATGCATTCATAACAACTCCACGAACTGTAGGTCTACTACCTAACCATCTTTTACGACCGGCTTTACCTAAAGTTAAGTTCATGTGTGATGCATTACCGACTTTTCCAATTGTTGCATAACAACTTTTTGGTACTAAACGAACTTCCTTGGAAGGAAGCTTTAAGGTTACATAATCACCTTCTTTTGCAAGAATTCTGGCAGAACTCCCAGCTGAACGAGCAATTTGACCACCCTTATTTGGAAACAATTCAATGTTATGAACATCGTAACCTAATGGGATATTTTCTAATGGTAATGAATTACCAATATTTAAACTTGAATTAGGTCCAGCTTCAATTTGATTTCCGGTTTTTACTGACTCTGGATATAAAATATAGCGTTTCTCACCATCGTTATACTGAATTAACGCAATTCTTGCATTACGATTTGGATCGTATTCAATACTTACAACTTTACCAAACAAATTTCTTTTACTACGTTTAAAATCAATTAATCTATAACGACGTTTATGGCCACCACCCCTGTGTCTTATAGTAATTTTTCCTTGATTATTTCTTCCTTTTGAAGAATGAGAACTCACGATTAAAGACTTTGTAGGCTTTGTTCCGGTTAATTCCTTGAAATCTGGTCGGATAGCATGTCTTGTACCAGGGGTATATGCTTTAAAAAATAAAATTCCCATAAATTTTTAGATTCCTAAACTTGTTTTTTCCATTCCAAAGAAATCAAGGTTATACTCAGGTGCCAGTTTTAAAATTGCCTTTTTATATACAGGCAGATATCCTTCGAATTGTCTACGACGTCTTGATTTTTTTGGCATCATTAATGTATTTACACTGATAACTTTTACACTAAACACGTATTCAAAAGCAGCTTTGATAGTTTCTTTATCAGCTTTTGGATCTACAACAAAAGTGTAATAATTTTTTAGAAATGGATTACTCGCTTTTTCTGTAGCTAAAGGATAACGAAGAAGGTCGATCCATTCGGCTTCTTGAGTTTTTTGAAACTTAATTGTTTCACCTGTAATTAATTTTTGATTTGACATAATAATGATTTATCTTTAAGTAGTTTTACTTCTTTACTTTTTTCCACGATAAATCTTTAAGAGTTAAATTATGTGATGAATGAGCTGTCATTAATAACCAGCTTGATCTAATTACATCATTTATGCTTAATTTATTATCGACAATTAAGTTTATATTCTTAAGATTTTTAATACTTTGTAAAAATAGTGTGCCTTTAAGAATCTTATATTCTTGAGGACTAACTACAATAGTAATTAGTTGATTATTTAACACATTTTGTGAATCAATATTATTTGTCTCGAAAATCTCACTAAATACCTGTTTTGCGTATTTTGTTTTTCCAGGATATGTTGATTTCGATATATCTAGTTTTGAACTAGTTAATCCTTCAAATAAACTAATAGCTAATATACGCTTTTGTTTTTCGTGTAAAAGTACTCTGAATGCACGATCGTATTCACGATTATTCAGCTTTGGATTATAAGCAATTGGTTTAGGACCAAAAGTTACCCCTCCACCTTTCCATAAAGGCGATCTAATAGACCCAGCACGAGCTTTACCTCTACCTTTTTGAGCCCAAGGTTTTCTTCCTCCACCACGAACTTCTGATTTAGTTTTTGTTGATGCATTTCGAATTCTATTTGTTTTTCTATAAAGGCAAAAAGCTTTATGAATTAAATAATCCGGATTTGTTTGAGAAAAGCCAAGCTTGAAATGACCTTCTAAACGACGTAAAACAAAATCTTTCTCGATAGAAGTGCCAGGTATAATCCAATAATTTGGAATTGTTGCAATTTTGTTTGTATTCATATTCTATTAAATCATTTGATTATTAGACACTTGGTGTTAAGCTAAGTAAATTTCCTGGTTTTCCAGGAACAGAACCCTTTACAACTAAAAGATTTTCGTCCGTATCAACTCTTAAAATTGCTAAACGTTTTAGCGTTGTTGGTTTGCCTCCAAGTCTTCCAGCCATTCGTTTACCTGGATATATACGCCCTGGTGTAGTCCCAGCTCCAATTGATCCGGGTTCACGATGATTTTTTGAACCATGAGACATTGGTCCTCGACTAAAATTATGACGTTTTACAGTCCCTGCGAATCCTTTTCCGATACTTTTTCCACGAACATCAACAAATTGGTTCAATGAAAAATTTGTTATATCAAAAGTTTGGCCAAGTTCAAATTCTTCTGGTCTATTAACATAATATTCTTTTAAATAGCGACTGTTTAAAGCGCCTGATTTTTTAAGATGACCTTCTAGAGCTTTATTTAAAAAACGCTTTTTCTGATTATCTTCTACTTTCTTTTTTGATAAATCAAATCCAAGTTGAACTGCATCATACCCATCTGTTGGGACAGTTTTTATTTGCGTTACTGTACAAGGTCCAATTTTTATCAGAGTAACTGGTATGGATGCATTCTTTTCATCAAAGATTTGAGTCATTCCAACTTTAATTCCAAGACTTCCTATAGACACAACAAATCTTCCTTCTGATAGACTAACTATAATTTTTTGTTTGTTCAATTGATTACTAAATTTTATGGTTTTAAATACCTATTTTAAAATCTTAAATTATTAGGTAGAAAATGTCTATAAGCATATTCGTGTACCATATATTTTTTGTAAAGTTGAAATATAATATTAGCCTTAACTATATTTTTAAAGAGATATTTTTTATCAAATGCAATTTTTTATTAACGTTTAAGGATACTTCGAAAATTTTGATTATAAACAATTTAATATCATGGCAAAAGTAGTAGGAATTGATCTTGGAACTACAAACTCGGTTGTTGCTGTTGTACAAGCAGGTACTCCTACCGTAATACCTAATGCTGAAGGTTTTCGAACGACTCCTTCAATTGTAGGCTATGCTCAAAAAACAAAAGAATTAATTGTTGGTGCAATGGCCAAACGCCAATCAGTAATTAACCCTGAAAATACATTTTATTCAGTTAAACGTTTTATAGGTTCTAAAGCAAATGAAATTAGTGAAGAAACTAAACAAGTATCGTATAAAGTAACTGAAGATGAACGTGGAAATGTAAAAGTTTATTGCCCTATTTTAGATAAATCTTTTAGTTCAGAAGAGATATCATCACAAGTTTTACGAAAATTAGCAGATGACGCGAGTAAATTTTTAAATGAAACAGTAACAAAAGCTGTTATTACTGTCCCTGCATATTTTAATGACTCTCAAAGACAAGCAACAAAAGACGCAGGTAAAATTGCAGGATTAGAAGTACTACGTATTATAAATGAACCAACAGCCGCAGCTCTTGCTTATGGGTTAGACAAAAAATCAAATGAAACAATTTTAATTTTTGATTTAGGTGGTGGTACATTTGACGTTTCTATTTTAGAAGTTGGGGATGGTGTATTTGAAGTATTAGCAACGGCAGGAGATAGCCACTTAGGTGGTGATGATTTTGACTCCGCTATAATGAAGTATGTTCTAACGGACTTTGAAGCAAAAGAAGGAATTACTCTTAAATCTTCAAATCCCAATGATAAACAAGCTTTGCAAAGAATTTTAGAAGCATCAGAAAAAGCAAAAGTAGAGTTGTCACAACTTTCAGAAACTAATATCAATTTACCTTATTTAATAGTAACCGAAAGTGGTCCTAAGCATATAGACCTTACTCTTACACGTGCTAAATTTAACGAATTATGTGGAGGATTAATTCAACGATGTCAATATCCAATTGAAACAGCGTTACAAGACTCAAATTTAAGTCCAAATAATTTAAATGAAGTTATTTTAGTAGGCGGTTCTTCACGTATCCCTGCTATTCAAGAATTAGTTCAAAAATTAACTTTTAAAAAGCCTAATTTAACGGTTAATCCTGATGAAGTTGTAGCTGTTGGAGCTGCGATTAATGGAGCAGTTTTGGCTGGTGAAATTAAAGATGTTTTATTATTAGACGTAACACCATTATCTTTAGGAGTTGAAACAATTGGTGGTTTAATGACTAGAATGATTGAAAGAAATACAACAATTCCAGCAACAAAAACTGAAACATTTTCAACAGCCGAAGACAACCAACCAAAAGTAGATATTCATGTACTACAAGGTGAACGCTTACTTGCTTCAGATAACAAAAGTTTAGGACATTTTGAACTTGGGAATATTTCAGCTGCCCCTAGAGGAGTACCACAAATTGAAGTAACATTTGATATAGACGCAGATGGAATTTTATCTGTAAGAGCAAGAGATAAAGTAACAGGTCAAACTCAATCAATAACAATTCAAAATGCGTCAACTTTGGATAGAAGTGAAATTGATAAATTAGTTGATGAAGCCAATAAAAACGCTGAATTAGATCAACAAAGAAAGAAAAAAATTGACATGAGAAATCGTGCCGACATGATTTGTTATCAGGCTGAAAAACAACTTAATGAACCTAATAATAATTTAAACGAAGAGGAAAAAAATTCTATTACAAGTCTTGTTGAGGAAATAAAAGCCTTAAAAGACAGTGAGGATATTACACAATTAGAGCAAAAAATCAAAAATTTAGAAGATAAACTTAAAAATAGTGTGGCATCTAATTAAACAATCGGAAGTGATGCATAACAATAAAATTGTTATGCATTACTCCTAAATAAAGTTAAAAAGTTATTATCTACTACTAAAACATTGACTCTTTTTTAAAGATGTGGATATATAAGTATATGTCAACTTTAATTTATTAAATGCCCAAATAGCTCAGTTGGTAGAGCAATGGACTGAAGATCCGTGTGTCGCCAGTTCGAGTCTGGCTTTGGGCATGGGCATTAGTTTGCAAAGGCGGCATCGCCAAGTGGTAAGGCAGTGGATTGCAAATCCTCTATCCCCAGTTCAAATCTGGGTGCCGCCTTTACTAACTCTTTATTTTTAGCTAAGGGGGCGTGGTGGAATGGTAGACACAACGGACTTAAATTTTGAGCATTAATTTGTAAGTTCTCAAATTCAGAAAAAGTCTTTCCTGATAGCTGGATAGAACAATTCTGAGCCAACTCATAAAAATGAAAAGGTGCAGAGACTCAATGGGAACTACCCGCAAGGTAAAGATAGAGTCCATACTTAAAGTAGAAAATAATCACTAAATTGATATTTTTACAAAGTAGAAAATCCGTTGACTATTACAGTCGTGGGGGTTCAAGTCCCCCCGCCCCCATTTATTAAAAACAATAATATAAACCTAGTTACTAATGTTTACTTGTATTTGTATAAATTGTATTTTTTATAATCAATGTTGGATAAAAAATGGACTAAATAAGCTTCCAAAAGTTTATACAGATTCATCTATAAAGCTTACATTTAGATCTAATATTAATGATAAGGAGTTTTTTACGCGCAGTATTAGTTTTAAAATTCTCTTAAATATGTTTAATAAAAAACAAGAATATGAATTTGATGTAGTTGAATGTGAAGGATTTTGCGAAAATCCTGGAATATGGATTAACTAAATAATTTTTTTTATTTTTTCTGTAAATTATTTGTTATTCACGTTAAATAGTATGTAAATATTAATAAAAAGTTATTTTTTATTAAAAGGAGTAATATAATTTATAAAACTTAGAACTCTATTTAAATTTTAATTACAATAATATTTAATTAATAAAAAGTGTGGAAAAGAAAAATGAAAATTTTAATTCATTTTACCCTTGGCTCTTTTTAAATTTTACTTCGTATGACGATTGCAATAGGGCAAACTCAACAAACAGCGGTTGACGAAAGAGGTCTATTTGACTTAGTCGATGACTGGTTAAAACGAGATCGTTTCGTATTTATTGGTTGGTCAGGTCTTTTATTATTTCCAACAGCATTTCTTGCAGTTGGTGGATGGTTAACAGGTACTACTTTTGTTACATCTTGGTACACACATGGATTAGCTTCTTCTTACTTAGAGGGATGCAACTTCTTAACTGTAGCTGTATCAACACCTGCAAATAGTATGGGTCATTCATTGATCTTATTATGGGGACCAGAGGCACAAGGAGATTTTACTCGTTGGCTTCAAATAGGTGGATTATGGACTTTTGTCGCATTACATGGGGCATTTGGATTAATTGGATTCTGTTTACGACAATTTGAAATTGCTCGTCTTGTAGGTATTCGTCCGTATAATGCAATTGCATTTTCAGGACCTATCGCAGTATTCGTTTCTGTATTCTTAATCTATCCTTTAGGACAAGCAAGTTGGTTCTTTGCTCCTAGTTTTGGAGTTGCAGCTATTTTCCGATTCCTATTATTCTTACAAGGTTTCCATAACTGGACACTTAATCCATTCCACATGATGGGTGTAGCAGGAATTTTAGGTGGTGCACTATTATCTGCAATTCATGGAGCTACTGTAGAAAACACATTATTCGAAGATGGTGATGCTGCGAATACATTCCGTGCTTTCACACCAACACAATCAGAAGAAACTTATTCAATGGTAACAGCGAACAGATTCTGGTCTCAAATTTTTGGTGTTGCTTTTTCTAACAAACGTTGGCTTCATTTCTTCATGTTATTTGTTCCAGTAACAGGTTTATGGACAAGTTCTTTTGGTATAGTAGGTTTAGCATTAAACTTAAGAGCATATGACTTTGTATCTCAAGAGCTTCGTGCAGCTGAAGATCCAGAATTTGAAACTTTCTATACTAAAAATATCTTATTAAACGAAGGTATTAGATCATGGATGGCCGCACAGGACCAACCACATGAAAATTTTGTATTCCCAGAGGAGGTTTTACCACGTGGAAACGCCCTTTAATAGAGTAATCGGACGTGACATTGAGTCTACAGGTTTTGCTTGGTGGTCAGGAAATGCACGATTAATTAATGTATCTGGTAAACTTCTGGGTGCACATGTTGCACACGCGGGTTTAATGGTATTCTGGACTGGTGCTATGACACTTTTTGAAGTTTCTCACTTTATTCCAGAGAAGCCTCTTTACGAACAAGGTTTTATTCTTATCCCTCATTTAGCTACTTTAGGTTGGGGTGTTGGACCAGGTGGAGAAATTGTTGATACTACTCCTTATTTTATAGTAGGTGTATTACATTTAATTTCATCTGCTGTACTAGGATTTGGTGGTATATATCACTCTTTATTAGGACCCGATACGTTAGAAGAATCATTCCCATTCTTTGGTTATGACTGGCGTGATAAGAACAAAATGACAACTATCTTAGGTATTCATTTAATTCTTTTAGGTATAGGTGCTTTTTTACTTGTATTAAAAGCCTTATATATCGGAGTTTATGACACTTGGGCTCCAGGTGGTGGTGATGTTAGAAGAATTCTAAGTCCTACGGTTAATGCAGCCGTTATTTTTGGATATGTTTTAAAATCACCATTTGGTGGTGATGGATGGATTGTATCTATTAATAATATGGAAGATCTTATTGGAGGACATATTTGGGTAGGTACAATGTGTATTCTAGGTGGAATTTGGCACATTGTAACGAAACCTTTTGCATGGGTGCGTAGAACGTTTATCTGGTCTGGAGAAGCTTATCTTTCTTATAGTTTAGCTGCTCTTGCAACAATGGGATTAACTGCAGCAGTATTTGTTTGGTATAACAATACAGCGTACCCAAGTGAATTCTATGGACCAACTGGACCAGAAGCTTCACAAGCACAAGCATTTACTTTCCTAGTACGTGACCAACGTTTAAGTGCTAATGTTGCATCTGCACAAGGGCCAACTGGGTTAGGTAAATATCTAATGAGATCACCTAGTGGAGAGATCATTTTTGGTGGTGAAACAATGCGTTTCTGGGATTTACGTGCTCCATGGGTTGAACCACTTCGTGGGCCTAATGGTTTAGATGTAAATAAAATTAGAAACGATATTCAACCTTGGCAAGAGCGTCGAGCTGCTGAATATATGACACATGCTCCTTTAGGTTCATTAAACTCTGTAGGTGGTGTTGCAACAGAAATTAACTCCGTTAACTATGTATCACCTAGATCTTGGTTAACTTGTTCTCATTTCTTCTTAGGGTGGTTTATCCTAGTTGGCCACTGGTGGCATGCAGGACGTGCACGTGCTGCAGCAGCTGGGTTCGAAAAAGGTATTGACCGTAAAACAGAAGCGGTGTTATCTTTACGTCCTATTGACTAGTTTTCTTTATAAAAAATTATTAGCTTGGTAATAGCCAAGCTAATAATTTAAACTTACTAAAAATTAATATGCTTAGTTTTATTCAAGTTGGTTCTTTACTTATACTTAGTGCTGTATCAGGTCTTTTAGCTTATCGTCTAGCAATTTCACTTTATGTTTAAAAAGATTTTATAAAAGCTCCGAAGTAATCTTAAACATTTTTTTGTTTCAATATTATTAAGGTTGTACAAACTTTACATTAATTTAAAAATTTAATAATTCGTTAGGAAGAAGTGATTCATGACACAAGAACGTCGTAGATGGGGAAAACCTAAATTAGTAATTCCACCAAATCAGTTAGGAATGTTAATAAAAATGGATGACACAAGGTTAATTAATAAAGAGCTTCAGAAGAATGGTATTAGCTCTTCTAATCAATCAAAAACAAAAAAAACTAGAGCTTCCTTCCCCTTTTTAGCTATACAAGGTCAAAATGATTTAAAATTAGGAATGATCTTAAATGTAATTGAACCTGATATTAAAGGAATTTTAATTATTGGTGATCGTGGTACAGGTAAATCAACAACTATTAGAGCATTTGCTAATTTATTACCCGAAATTATTGTTGTCAAAGGGGACCCTTATAATAGAGCTCCAATTTCAATAAGAAAAACTGTTCCTTTTCAGGCAACTAAGCCTAACCAAGACAATTTAGTTCACCGAGTTCATAGTTCGTATCTTCGAATTCAGTCAGACCGTATTGAAGTAAAAACTATGCCACTTGTTGACTTACCTTTAGGTGCAACTGAAGATAGAATTTGCGGCTCAATCAACTTAGAGCGTGCTGTAACAGAAGGTGAAAAGGCTTTTGAGCCAGGTTTATTAGCAAAAGCTAACCGTGGATTATTATATGTAGATGAGGTAAATTTACTAGATGATCATTTAGTAGATATTTTATTAGACGCTTCTGCATCAGGATATACTGTTGTTGAAAGAGAAGGAGTATCCGTTCGTCATCCTTCAAAATTTATTCTTATTGGTTCGGGGAATCCTGAAGAAGGTGAGGTAAGACCACAGTTATTAGATAGATTCGGTCTTTATACTGAAATTAAAACCGTAGAACAACCACTTATGCGGGTTCATATAATTGACTCGCGTGTAGACTATGACGATAGTGATAATGTCTGGCGAAATAACTACTGGGCACAAGAAGAATATCTCAAAGAAAAAATTGAAAGAGCACAATTTCTTTATAAGTGTGTAAAACTACCAGAAAGCTTAAAACAAGCAGCTTCGCGTATGTGTAGTGCTTTAAATGTTGATGGATTACGTGCTGATTTAGTTATTTGTCGTGCAGCAAAAGCACTAGCTGCTTTTAATGAGGAAGAAACAGTAACAATTGAGCATTTCAAACGTGTGAGTCAATTGTGTCTACGTCATCGTTTAAGAAAAGACCCATTAGAATTAATTGATTCTGGTCGTCGTGTAGACGATTTATTCACTATTTCATTTGAAGAAAATGAAGTACTAACTTAAAAAATTGGTTTATAAACTCTAACTTATAAGTTTCTAAAAAGTTAGAAACTTATAAGTAGAAAAAATTGTTTACTGAACACTAGTCCAAGTGTTATCAGTTGGTATTGATTTAAGGAAGTAAAGACTAACCAACTTGCTTATAATTTTGAACGTGTAATTGAATTTTTTTATAATAGCAGAAAAACTACTTTCTTTATCTAAGTTTTGTAACAAAAGATTTGTTTCTGCACATTCGTCAAGATATTTGAAAAATATTGGGTTTTCAACATCTAAAATAATAGGAAATAGCTTTTGAGAACTTTGATTTGTTTTTCTAATTACATATTGATCAAATTTACGAGCATCTAATCCAATTGCATTATAAAAAGCAGAACGTTGACAATCGTTTAAATACATAGTAGCAAAAACAGAAAGTAAAAAGAATTTACACCATAATTTACTTTGCAAACCTGTAAGTAACTGCGGCTGCGATTTTAATACAGCTGCAAAGAAGTCTCCATGACGATTTTCGTCTTGGCACCAACTTTCAAAAAATCGAAAAATTGGATAGATACGGTCTTTTTGAGCACGTTCTAAATGACGATAAATAGTGATATAACGCCAGTAACCTATTTTTTCTGAAAGATAAGTTGCGTATAAAATGAATTTTGGAGCAAAAAATGTATATTTGCGACTTTTTGTTAGAAATCCTAAATCTAAGATAAGATTAAAATCGCTCATGGCTTTATTCAAAAATCCTGCATGGCGTGCTTCATCTCTTGACATTAAAGCAAACCCTTCAGCTAAAAGAGGATTCTGAGTTTTTAAATTTCTAGATAACTCTTTATATAAAAGAAAACCTGAAAATTCAGCTGTACAAGATCGTTCTAAAAATTCGATAAAAAGTGATCTTGTCTCTTCGGGAATTTTTGAAAATGACTCAGAAAACTCTTTGTCTCTAATAAAATGACGTTGGTTATAATCTCTTCTAAATTCTTCTAAAATTGCTTCAATTTCTTCAATGTTTGAAGAAACATCTAAATTAGCCATCTCTTCGAAATCCGTTGTATAAAATCGAGGAGTTAATAAACTCTCTTTTGCAGGTGTTTTTGACGATACCATAGAATCAGTCATTTTTTCTCCTTTTTAGGTGTCGTATCATCTAAATTTTTGTATTTATCTTTTTTATAAGTAGATAAAATACCTCTTAATTTATTATATAAGATTTCAAAAATAAAATAGAAAAAATATTTTTTTTATTTTATTTATTACTTTTGTATTCAATAAATTTTTTAAATCAAAAATTATTGAATAATCTAAATACAATGATTCTATTATAAATAAAATTCTTGGATTTAAATTATTTAATTCAAACAATACTTTTAAAATTGGAACTCCCCAGGCTGGACTTGAACCAGCGACCAATCGGTTAACAGCCGATTGCTCTACCACTGAGCTACTGAGGATTTATTTATGTCTTATTATGCTTAGTACAATTTCTAAAAGCTATAGACACTAATACTATAGCTTTTAGAAAATTCTAAATCTTATGAGTCTGTTAATGCGTTTTTGATCCATTTACGTAACCCTTTATTTCGAATCAATGAGTTAAACACTTGAAATGTGTTTATAACGCATATATTCTGTGTAGTTTTAATTGACCTTACAATCAAAAATAAAACACGTCTACTAGTACGACTAAAAGTTAGTACATTATCTTTTTCAATCACAGAACTACCTTTTTTTAAAACTTTAAAGTCTGATTCAAATTTGATTAAAATTTTATTTACTTTATTTTCAAGCGGAAAATTAGATTTATACAAATTCTTAATACCTTCATTTGCTAATGTGCGATCAATTTTTAATATTGCATACAAAAGAAATTTGGAATTAACATTAGTACTTCCATATTTTTTTGCTTCTTTAAAAGCTAAAAGAATGGCTTGTTTTAATTGTAAAGAAAGAAATTTTGTAGTATAAAATTGTTTTTCTTTCATATTTTATAATAATATTTTTAAAGTTATTACTTTTGTAGATTAAAATCTACAAAAGTAAGTATTAAACTATTGCATATTGCCTGCTTCCTTACAAGCATGCATTACATCTAATGTAATTTTATTTAAATTATTTATTTTTGCAAATTTTTCAACATTTCGTTTAATTTTTCCACGTACAAAACCAGGTATTCTTTTTAATTCGTTTTCAGCTTCAATTTCCCAAATATTTTCATTAGACAATGTTGAACTTGATATATCTTTTGTATCATGACCACCAAAAATTTCTAGGAGATGATCTTCCATACCTAATGTAAATGAGTTATATATTAAGTCTGCAATTTGATTACTACCTTCGTAACCCATAAATGGTCTATAGCTTAAAGGAAAGTTTTGAATGTGTACTGGAGCAGATATTACGCCACAAGGAATATTTAAACGTTTACCTATGTGACGTTCCATTTGTGTTCCAAAAATTGCTGATGGTTCGAGTTTTGCAATTATATCCCCTACAAGATTGTGATCATCAGTTATCAGTATATCCTCACAGTATTTTGAAATTTCTTTTCTAAACCATATTTCTTCAGGTTTACAATAAGTCCCAGCAACTAAAACTCTAACACCCATTTCTTGAGATAATATTTTAGTAATTGCTACTGTATGTGTAGCATCTCCAAAAACAACAGCAGTTTTACCTGCTAAATTTTGGCAATCTATTGATCTTGAAAACCAGGCTGATTGTGATACAAATCGTGTTTGTAAATCTATATATTTTTCAAAATTTACATTTTGACCTAACTGTTTTAAAAGAGTTTGAATTTGACGAATAAAATTTGCTGTTTCAACAATACCTATTGGTGCTGTTGAAATAAAAGGCATATCATAATTTTTTTCTAAATGTTGGGCACTTAATAAACCAACTTCACGATAAGGAACTATATTAAACCATGCCTGTGGAAGTTTCTTTAATTCATCAATTGAAGCTCCTTCCGGAATAATTGTATTGATTGTAATTGATAAATCTTTAAATAATCTTTTCAATTCAGCTATATCATGATGCACATGAAATCCTAGATTACAAGGTCCTAAAATATTAACAGAAGGTTTTTCAGTTTTTTTGCTAAAAATTGAATTGTCTTTTTCAGCTTTTTCTAAATAAAATTTAATAACTTGTTCAAGAGTACGATCTGCTGCTTGCAGTTCGTTTACTCTATAGTGATTTACATCAGCTAATAAAACATCAGCTTTAGAGTCTTGAGAAGCGCGATTTACAAAATTCTGTAAATCTTCTTGTAATATACTTGAAGTACAAGTAGGTGTTAATAAAACTAAATCTGGTTGCTCTTCTTTATCTTTTCTTTTGATATTTTGAATTACTTTTTCTTGAGAGCCTCGAGCAAGTACGTGGCGGTCAACTACACTAGCGGTAACAGGTGTAAAATCACGCTTTCTCTCAAGCATTGATCTCATAACATTGAAATAGTCATCTCCCAAAGGGGCATGCATTATTGCATGAACTTTTCGAAATGAAGTTGCTATTCTTAGAGTTCCAATATGAGCAGGTCCAGCATACATCCAGTAAGCTAATTTCATAAGTGTGTTTAGTGTTTACAAATTTTAATAATTGGGAAAAGTCAAAATTTTAAATTAGTTAAGTGTTTTCAACTTCTTGTGTAAACTTTTGAAAAGCATGAGCAATAGCACGAAGTCTAATGTTTTCCCAACAAGTAGGTACTAAAATTGAATTAATCAAAACCTGACTAAATAATAAAATAGGATCTAATCGCCAACCATGAATAATTAAGATCGAACTATAAAGAAGTCCGATCGTTGCAAAAAAAATATCTTGATCACGAGCAATTTGTGGTTTTACAATTCTTAAGAAATATAAAAATGCCATAACTACTCCAATCACCATTGCTAAAAGAATATTCGGCTCGAAAATTATATTTATCATAGTTTTATTAAACAATTTGTTTTCTTTAAAAACTAAGCACGTGTAATACGATCTGCTCGACTAACAAAAACAAGAGCAAGACTAATTGGAACAACAACTAAAACTGTCCCTAAAACTAAACTATTTAGGAAGTTAAATAAAGAAGGTGTCATAAATGGGAGTTTCCTTTAGTATATAGAAAAATAATGTTGTTATAAAATGTTTATTTAGGAGAAGTAGTAATTGTTTCATCAGCGGCAATTAAATCCCCACTTAAAAATTCTTGCCACGCAGCGAAAGGCCATAAAAACCCAGATGTCATTACAGATATTGCTAAAGGAACATCAATAATAATCTCTTTTTCAGTCGGGTTTGAAGTTTGACCTACAGTTCTAATATATTTACGTCCTACCCAGCCGATCCAGCCACTTATATAAAGAAATAAAATACTTGGGAGTAAAAACTCAGATCCATGGCTCCATCTACCATCAGCAATTAAATGAGGTAAACCATCATTCCCACATAGTAAATTTGAATCACCATATCTCGTAAAACGCTGTTTTGTTTGATCAATTTGTTGCTGAATAGCAATTCTGGGAGGAGTACCTTCTTCGTATTTTTTTAATCTACTTTCAAGTTTTTTTACCGTTTTTGTTAATCTTTTTTGAAAAACTTCTGATTCTTTACAAGGATTAAGTCCACCAATATCTGCGTTTGAGATAAAAGGAATACCAAGTATTGATAGGTAAAGTGCTGCTACTTTGACAAATTTTGTCATAAACTGAGATGTATAAAAGGTTGGTAAGAAGTATAAGTTTAAAGATTTTAATGCATCCGGCTGGGTTCGAACCAGCGACGTTCTTGAGAGAAAACGGATTATGAGTCCGGTGCCTTCAACCACTCGGCCACAGATGCGTATAAGATTATATTTATACCATGGAGCTGGTAGGATTTGAACCTACATCCGACTGAATTTTATAGCTTAAAATCTATTCATAAGTATAAACTTAAAATATGGTAATAGTATAAAAATTAAAAATATCTAAGTGTATTCACTTAGATATTTTAAAAATAAGTATAACCCTAAAAAGGATATTAATGTTTCAGAAACTTAAGCAAAACAGTTTTGCTTTATTTGTTTTTATTAATTCAAACATTGTTTGTACTTTTAGACAAAATTCAACCGTCGAAATCCTAGTTTACAGCCCCTAAAAATAAGATAGGATTTGAACCATTTAATAGTAGCTTTATAAGCTATTACTTTAGCCTTTTTTGCTAAGCATTTTAAAGATATTATCTATCAAACAATTGCTAACTATTAGTAATTTAATCACTTATTTACTAAAAATATAGACGAGACTAGTTTTTTTTGATAGACTTTTTTATAAAGCATTACGGGATGTAGCGCAGTTTGGTAGCGCGTCTGCTTTGGGAGCAGAATGTCACAGGTTCAAATCCTGTCATCCCGACTTTCTTAATTAGATTTATCTGAGTTATCTAATACAAAGCTATTAGAGTTTCCTTTGGCAATAGAACATCCTAAAGACCATGCTTTTTTACTCATTAAATCTGCTTTTCTAAGCCATTGAGCCTTTCTTTGCTTTGTTTTTGTTCGTGATGTACGTTTTTTTGGAACTGCCATAGTTATAAATTTTTTAAATTATTGAAATTTTGGACATCTACAATAAAATTTTTTGTCGAGTGTAAATTTCTTGTGTTATTAATTGTGGTTTTAACACTAATATAATTTATAAAAATTAAATAGGTTTTATGAACTTTTAATTTTTAATAGCATTAATGTTTAAAGTATATTTATATATTCTTAATTTTCTAACATTGTTGCAATAAATTACTTTGATTTTTAAGTTATTAACCTAGAATAATAATTTTAGAGTTTTGATACTTTATATTTATATTGAGAATACTATTTTAATAGAATTTTTCCAATATTTTAATTATTTGTGAAAACTAAATAATAGTCTTATGATCAAAAATTAACTGTAAATCATAGTTTTTTAGTTTTAAAAGAAGTTTCAATAAAATACTCAGACTAAAAATATATTTAGTTATTGATTAATAAAAATAAAAAATAAAGACCATGTTTATTATGACAAGATCAAAAAATAGGAAATAAAAATTTAACACTTGACAAAAGTATATCTTCACCAGTAATGTAAGAACTGTGGAGTTTCTCCAATACTAAAAACTTAAGACAGCTTAGTAACTTAAAAAATAAAAAAGGTCCTAACTAAGTTGAAAAAGAATAAAGAACTAGGAAATACTACGGAGAGTTTGATCCTGGCTCAGGATGAACGCTGGCGGTATGCCTAACACATGCAAGTCGAACGAGAATTAATCCCGGTTAATTCTAGTGGCGGACGGGTGAGTAACACGTGAGAATTCGCCTTTAGGAGGGGGATAACGGATGGAAACATTCGCTAAAACCCCATGTGCCCTCGGGTGAAAAAGAGAAAGTAAGTCATACTGATTTATCTCTGCCTGAAGAGAAGCTCGCGGCTGATTAGCTAGTTGGTAGGGTAAAGGCCTACCAAGGCGACGATCAGTAGCTGGTCTGAGAGGACGATCAGCCACACTGGAACTGAGACACGGTCCAGACTCCTACGGGAGGCAGCAGTGAGGAATTTTCTGCAATGGGCGAAAGCCTGACAGAGCAATACCGCGTGGGGGATGAAGACTTACTGAGTTGTAAACCTCGGTACCCTAAGGAAGAAGATATGACGGTACTTAGGGTGGAAAGCATCGGCTAACTCCGTGCCAGCAGCCGCGGTAAGACGGGGGATGCAAGTGTTATCCGGATTTACTGGGCGTAAAGCGTCTGCAGGTGGTTTCTTAAGTCTACTGTTAAATCTTGAGGCTCAACCTCAAATCTGCAGTAGAAACTAGGAGACTTGAGTATAGTAGGGGTAGAGGGAATTTCCAGTGGAGCGGTGAAATGCGTAGATATTGGAAAGAACACCGATGGCGAAGGCACTCTACTGGGCTATTACTGACACTCAGAGACGAAAGCTAGGGGAGCAAATGGGATTAGATACCCCAGTAGTCCTAGCCGTAAACGATGGATACTCGATGTTGGACGTATCGACCCGTTCAGTATCTTAGCTAACGCGTTAAGTATCCCGCCTGGGGAGTACGCTCGCAAGAGTGAAACTCAAAGGAATTGACGGGGGCCCGCACAAGCGGTGGAGGATGTGGTTTAATTCGATGCAACGCGAAGAACCTTACCAGGGTTTGCTAGAAGTGTTGGTTTTCTGAAAAGGATTCCTTATTCCGCTTCTACAGGTGGTGCATGGCTGTCGTCAGCTCGTGTCGTGAGATGTTGGGTTAAGTCCCGCAACGAGCGCAACCCTTATTTTTAGTTCTATTGTCTAAAAAGACTGCCGGTGACAAACCGGAGGAAGGTGAGGACGACGTCAAGTCATCATGCCCCTTACACCCTGGGCTACACACGTCCTACAATGGGTAAGACAATAAGTTGCAAATTCGCGAGGATAAGCTAATCTTTGAAACTTACTCCAAGTACAGATTGCAGGCTGCAACTCGCCTGCATGAAGGTGGAATCGCTAGTAATCGCTGGTCAGCTACACAGCGGTGAATCCGTTCCCGGGCCTTGTACACACCGCCCGTCACACCATGGAAGCTGGTTGTACCCGAAGTCGTTATCCTAACCGTGAGGAAGGAGATGCCGAAGGTAAAATTAGTGACCGAGGTGAAGTCGTAACAAGGTAGCCGTACCGGAAGGTGCGGCTGGATGACCTCCTTTAACAAGAATAAGATTAAAAACTTATCTGTAGGTCGATTTGGACCTTTATCGGATTTTACTCCGATTTTAATTAAATAAGGTAGGGCTATTAGCTCAGTTGGTTAGAGCACACCCCTGATAAGGGTGAGGTCCCTGGTTCAAGTCCAGGATAGCCCAGCTGGGGGTATAGCTCAGCTGGTAGAGCGCTGCCCTTGCACGGCAGATGTCAGCGGTTCGAGTCCGCTTACCTCCACACTTATAATCTGGCTACATAATTTTTGTCTTTCGATTCAAGAAAGAAAGGGCTTTTGGGGGATACCTTGGCATTCAGAAGCGATGAAGGACGCGATGACCGGCGATACGCTCCGGGGAGCGGGCAAAAAGCTTTGATCCGGAGGTTTCCGAATGAGGCAACTCCATAGAACTTCTTCCCGAATACATAATGAAGAAAGAGCGAACCTGGGGAACTGAAACATCTTAGTACCCAGAGGAAAAAAAAGTAAAAACGATTCCCTTAGTAGCGGCGAGCGAACTGGG